AACTAAATTACAAAAACGTTTTTGCTTCTTCTATGGTAATTTTATTAAATGATCAATAGATGTTAAATTCATTCCAAACTTTTTCTGAGAAAATTTAGACATTTTAAAAAGACCAATATCTAAACATAAAGCTTGTAGTTCACAAACTAATACTTTAAAAGATTCTGGCGTTCCTATATAAATTGGATGATGTAAAATAAGATTAGACCATAAAGTCATACGTCCAGTAATATCATCAGATTTAATAGTTAACATTTCTAAAAGAGTAAAAGCCGCACCATAACCTTCTAAAGCCCAGACTTCCATTTCTCCTAAGCGTTGCCCCCCAAATTTTGAACGCCCTCGTAAAGGTTGTTGAGTAACTAACGAATAAGGCCCCGTTGACCGACTATGTACTTTGTCATCAACTAAATGAACTAGTTTTAATATATAAGAAATTCCGACAGTAACAGTTTGATCAAAACATGTGCCAGTTCGACCATCAAAAATTTTCATTTTTCCAGGAGATTTAGGATTGAATAACCATTTGTGACCGGTTTTTAATCGAGCTCTGTATAAATTTGAAAATGTTAATGTACGAGAAGCCTCTGCACCATAAATTTCGTCAAACGTTTGAACTCTAAAAGACTGGCCTAAATGTTTAGCTGCTAAACCTAAAAGACATTCATAAATTTGACCTACATTCATACGTGAAGGAACTCCCAATGGATTTAGAACCATGTCAATAGGAGATCCATCGGGAAGATACGGCATATCTTGTCTTGGCAAAATTTGTGAAATAATTCCTTTATTTCCATGGCGTCCTGCTACCTTATCACCAATTTGAATTCTTCTTTTTTCTGCTAGATAAAGATGAACGATTTTTTCACTTCCTAAACTTTTTTTTCGACTTAAGAACGATCCTTTTTGGAAAACTTTTCGTTCAATGACTTTTGCTTTTAAGCCTTTGGGTGCACGTAACGAACTATCACGAACAGCTGCTAATTCTTTTTCTAAAATTGTATATAAAAGTTTCTGATAGGGTGATTTATATTTTTTTTCGATTGGAGTAACTTTTCCAACTAAAATTTGACCTTCTTGAACCCAAGAGCCTAACTTAATAATTCCTCTTGAATCCAATTGTGAAAGATTAAGTTTAGAAACATCAGGAATTTGTGTGGTTATTTCTTCAGGACCATATTTTGTCATTATTGTTTCCACTTGATATTTTTCAATATGAACTGAAGTATAAAGATCATCATACACTAATCTTTCACTAATTAAAATAGCATCCTCATAATTATAACCTTCCCAGGGCATATAAGCTATAAAAATATTTTGCCCTAACGAGAGTTCACCACCAATACTGGATGAACAATCTGCTAATAGGTCACCTGCTTGTACCCATTGCCCTTCAAAAACACTTGGACGATGAATTAAACAAGTATCTTGATTTGATCGTTGGAATTTTTGAAGATTGTATTGATTAGCTTTTAATGTACGCATTTTTACTAATTAGATATTCAAAAAATTCAGCAATATGAATTTAGTCTTAATTAAAATAAATCTATTAGGGTTTTTGTAAAAGTTTTTGAACTTGCAAAAAATGTTGCTAAAATTGAAAATATGTTTTTTTTTAATCTATTGAATTTACCACATAAATAAAACAATTCGAATTTTCTATTTAATATTGGTGAAAACATGGTTTTAATAAACCACTATTCAAAATTAATTGTACAAAATAATATCTGAAGCGCTTGCGTAAAAAATATAGCCTGACGACAATGCTATTAAAGCATGCCCTGAATCACTGACCGCACGAGCTTCTAATCCTGTACCTATCAATGGTCTTTGTGGTCGAATTAAGGGAACAGCTTGACGTTGCATATTTGAGCCCATTAACGCTCGGTTGGCATCATCGTGTTCTAAAAATGGAATAAAGGAAGTTGCAATAGAAATCATTTGTAAAGGCGAAACTCCAATATAATCGGCTTCTAAACGAGAAATTTTCACAAAGTTTTCGCCTGATCTTGCTGGAACAAAGTATTTTGGCAAAAACCCTAGTTTCGATAATTTCAAATCTGGTGTAGCCAATTTAAGCTGTTCCTCCTGATCTGCTGATAGATAAAAAATTCCCAATTTTTTTTGAACTTGTCCTTTATAAATCTTGTAAAAAGGTGTTTCTAATAAGCCCTGGGAATTGACTTTTGCATAAGTTGTAATAGAATTTACTAAACCCGTATTTTTTCCTTCTGGTGTTTCGATAGGACAAATACGTCCGTAATGGGATGGGTGTATCCCCCTTACGGCTAAGGTTGCTGTGTCTCTTGCAACGCCTCCAGGCCCTAAAGAAGTTAACCTACGTTTATGAGTTACTTCTGCTAAAGGGTTAATTTGATCCATAAATTGGGATAATGGATTGGTTCCAAAAAATTCTCTAAAAACTCCGTTGACTGGACGACTGTTTATTAAAAAATTAATATTAGAGCTTTCATAAGGTTTGATATCAGAGAAATTTAATTTCAATCGTATACTTTTTTCTAATCTAATTAAACCTAGACCAAACTGAGTTTGAAGTAAACTTCCGGCTGTTCGAACTCGACGATTTTTTAAATGATCAATATCATCTGTTTTGACTGTATTGTGAGCAACTCTAATTAAACAATTAGTTGCTGAAAGTAAATCTTGTGGTGTCAGCGTTGTTTGAAACAAGGAAAGGGTTAAACCTAATTTTTTATTCAAAGACAAACGACCGGTTTTTCCAAGGTCATAAGTTCGAGGGTTCATAAATTTTTTAAATAGCCATTTTCGACCAAGTTCAATTGCATTTTTTTTTCCTTTTTTTAAATTTAAAAGAATTGCGAGTTCTTGCCACGCTTCAATCGGATTTGAAATATATGGATATTTAATTTCTTTTGGTGTTTTTTTTTTCAAAGATTCTTCTAATTCTCTTTCAAAACTTCGTAAGAGAAGCTCTGAAGAAATAACTTTATTAAAAATAATTTGTTCATTTAAACCCATTCCTAAAAGTAACCAAATTAAAGGTATTTTAGGTCCTTTTTTCATACGACCCCATAAACAAAAATCTTTATCTAATTCTATTCTTAACCACGTTCCTTTAACACAGATAATATCAGCATAAAATCTCTTTAAAAGACTCTCAGGTGTGTCATTCCATTGGGTAGCATAAATTTCATAAAACGATTCTCGAAAATAAATCCCTGGACTACGAATTAATTGATTAACAATAATACGAGCTGAGCCATTTAAAAGAAAATGTCCACGATTTGTCATTAATGGTAAATGAGCAATAAAAACCCACTTCAAAAAAATTCTTTTTTGTTTTTTGTTTGTTAATTGAACAGGTACATATAATTTTGAGACATAACTCTTTTGCAGATAAATAGCTTGCTTAACATTATAGAAAGGTTTTGTTAGTTTATAATGTTCTGGATAGAAAAAAATTTCAATATCTTTTTCTCCATTTGTAATGGGATTTCTTTTGTAGAATTCTTCTATGATACCTTTTTTTAAAAAAGAAAAATAGCTTTCTCTTTGAAGTTCAATAAAATCAGGTAGAAAAAAGTTTTTTTTTTGCATTTCGTTTTTTTTTTTATTTTTCAGTCAAATTATTTATCTATTTTATCTTTATCAAGATTGTAAGCTTAGCTGTCTTACCGTCGAAAATTTACAATGACGCTATACTAGTCAGATGCGAAAAAGGTCTCAGATTTGTTTTTTCAATTACAACAAAATTCTTAGACGGGGGGGTTCCAGGGACCAAAGGTCCCTAGAGGGCCTTTGGCCCTCCCGAAATGAAGCAAAAAAGACAAAGCTTTTATCTCTCTAACCTATTCTAGACGTTAGCATTTTCGGAAAAGTTTAAAAAAAAAAAATGTTGAAAAAAATTTTTTTTTATTTCTTTCCTTTTCATTTTATGTTATAATGTTTTTATAAATATAAAAAAAATAAAACATCAAAAATTTCATAAAATTTAATACAGTTTTACACTTGTGTTTTTTTTTAGAATATTTTTAATGGGTGTTCCAATTTAACAAAATAGAATTAACTTAGAAAGCTTGTTTTACTTTCTCTTTAATAGTTCTAAACCCAGTCCTTAGTTTTTATATTTATTTATGAATTTGCTTGACTCATTTTTTCTTAAAAAAGCACTAAAAACATTCTTTTTTTATATTTTGTATGAAAAAACTTTTTAACTTGAACTTTAATTTCTATCAAAAAATGCAAAGTTAATGAGAGCAGAGTAAAAAAAGTTTTTAATGAGATTTATGCTTTAGCATTTATTTAAATTTTTTTTTATATAATCCACCCTTTCGGGTTCGCAAAGTTAAAAGCGAATTAATCAATTTCATTTATGAATGATATAATGACTTCCATAAAATGAGAATTGTATTTTCATGGAGATAAGGGTTGACTCATAAATTTTTCTTCATTTTTCTTCGTTTATTTGTGCCGGGCCCCTCTAGGCTTAACGGGCCTCGGGGGGAAAACCCCCCCGCAAAGCCCCCGGCCCCGGCATAACAACGTTATACCTCAAAATCAAATATTTTGGACGGGGCCATAGGCCCGTAGGCCTCTAAGGCTTCTCGAAGCCTTCGGGGTTTCCGAGGGGCCTTAGAGGCCCCCGGTCAAATAAAGGTTTGAACTTTTTGACAATTGTCCGATTTCTTTGGTTCAATCAACAAAGTTTTCAGAGATCTAATCATAGATAAATTCTACAACAAATGTCAAAAGACCTATGGCAAAGTCTAAAAAATTATCTTAATTTTCAAAAAGTTAGGAACAATTTTAAAATAAATGTCTAGATCAGAATCCTTAGACAAGTTACTAACGAAAAAATAAAGAAGAAGTTTTATTGATTAAAAACCTTTGAAATATAAAAAGATTGTCTTTCTTTTCATGACTACAAGAAAATCAGCAGAAACTATTACTTATCCAATTTTTACTGTACGTTGGCTATCAGTTCACGCATTAGCTATTCCTACAATTTTCTTTTTAGGTTCAATTACTGCTATGCAATTTATTCAACGTTAATTTCTAACGAAATTAATAATACTTTTTTTTATTGATTGATTTCTAAAATTTTTAAATTTCTATTGAAAATTATTTCCCGGGGGGGGACCCCCCCCCCCCGACCCGTTGGGTCTCTAGGGGCTGAAGGCCCCTCGCTTTGGGCCCTGAGGGCTTCGAGAAGCCCTAGAGGTTTTCAAAAAATCTTATTGATTTTTAGAATTTGAAATGTTTATTTCTTTTTTAATTAAAGTCTGTTCAAATCGAACGGTCTTTCTTTTTAGGATAAAAACAGATTTAAATCAAACATTTTAATAAATGTTGTAATTTAGCTTAAACTTGTTTACAAGTTTTTGAAGAATTCAATTTTTTGAATTTGTTTTTTCTTTATTATCGTTTCTATCAATTTTTATAAGTAAGACAAAAAATTTAGGCTAAAAAGATAGAATTCTTTATTTTTTGTTATATTTTTAAATAAAAGTCTAACAGGTTGAAAATACTTAAACAATAGACCTTTTATTTTCTCATTAACAAAAGTTTTTAAAATTTTTAGACCTTTTCTTTATTTTCATTTTTCTATGGCAAGACCTAATCCAAATAAACAAGTTGTTGAATTAAATCGTACGAGTCTTTACTGGGGACTATTATTAATTTTCGTATTAGCTGTGTTATTCTCTAGTTATATTTTCAACTAATATAAAAAGAAATTTTTCTTCTGATTTAATTAAGTTTTTTTTACTATTTAATAAAAACTCATTTTTGCGTTTAAAAATTGAAAATCAGAAGGTTAAATTTGTTTAAATGTTTTTGAAAAATGAATTTACTTGTTTATTTATGTCAATTAAATAAATTTAGAGTTGATAATTGACATAAATAAATAAATAAAAAAATTTTACTAATATTTAGTCGTAAAAATGATTTTATAAAAAATTTGTTTTTTATTTAGTAATATTTTACTGAAGTTTTCAATTTCTTTACTTTTTTTAAAAAAAGTAAAAATTTTTTCTAAATGCTATTATTTTAAATAAATTTAGGGGATATGGCGGAATGGTAGACGCTACGGACTTAAGCAAGAAGATATATTGAGGTTTATATTCAATAGTTGAGCCTTTTCTGAGTTATTAGAAAAGTGAAAACTCTCAAAATCAGAAAAAGTTCCAGAAACACTTACTACAAAAACTGTTTTAATAAGTGATTCTAATGAATTATCCTGAGCCAATTTTACTAAAAGTAATCTATTTTTGGTAATTAGGTGCAGAGACTAAACGAGAGTTACCTAAAGTCTTTTTTTTAGGTAAAGAGATAGTCCAAAAAATTCTGAAAATCCGTTGATTTTTTCGATCGTGAGGGTTCAAGTCCCTCTATCCCCAGAAGTGAGATTCTAATAAAAAATAATTTAGATCGATTATTTTAAGAAAATGGATGAAATCCAATGGTTTATTTAGACAAACTGAAATTCAATGATAAAGTTTTAAAATCGAGTTTATCTAAAAACTTTACAATCAAATCAGTTATGAAAACTTTTTTTATTTTTCTTTACTATGGTTGAACCTTTACTTTCTGGAATCGTATTAGGATTAGTTCCTGTAACTATTGCTGGTTTATTTGTAACAGCTTATTTACAATATCGCCGTGGAGACCAAGCTACGTGGTAATCTTTAAATATTAAAATATCTCTGATTTTTCGAAAAATCAGAGATATTTTACTGAAAACTTTTTATTTTTTAGCCGCTGTTTTTGTTGCACCCAATTTAACACCATATTTTGAACGACTCTGTGCTCTATTTTTTACTCCAGCAGTGTCTAGCGTTCCTCGAACGATATGATATCTTACACCGGGTAAATCTTTTACCCGTCCACCTCGAACTAAAACCACAGCATGTTCTTGTAAATTGTGACCAATACCTGGAATATATGCTGTAACTTCAAAGCCTGACGTTAATCTTACACGAGCAACTTTACGTAAAGCTGAATTAGGTTTTTTAGGAGTTACTGTGTAAACACGTAAACAAATACCACGTCTTTGAGGACATGATTTTAAAGCAGGTGCTTTTTGTTTTTTTGTTAATTTTTGTCGAGCCGACTTAATAAGTTGTTGAATTGTAGGCATCTTAAAATTGAAATTGAAAATTGATCTTGAATAAGTAAGTTTTTCAGAGTTAGTCGAATATCTTTATTCGAAAAAACAAAATTAATAATATAAATCAATGATTCCAAAAAATCAAATATTCACGTTACATTTAATTTAAAAATGTAGAAATTTATAAAACAAATCATTTGACATTTATCTGGATTTTTAAACAGAAAATAGATAACTTCTCACCTATGTTATCTATTTTCTAAATTTTAATATAAATTGATTAAAAACTAAAAACTAATGGATCTGGGAAAAAACGATTAATTTCGATTAATAAAGCAGCAGTAATAGTAAACCAAATTAGCGCGACTACAGGAGCAGTTGATAAATAAGTTGCAAAACTTTTCAAAGTAAAATTCTTTATGTATTTTTATTTTTCATGACTAATTTGTTATTGAATTAGTTTTAATCTTATTTTTAATTAATATAAAAAAATGTATATCAAGTAATCGGGGAGGGGGGCACTGAGGACCGAAGGCCCGGGGGGGAAACCCGAGGGCTTCGAGAAGCCCTAGAGGGCCAAAGGCCCTCGCGAAGCCCCTGATCTAGTCTAATAATAGGTTTTTCGAATTGAAAATCCTTTTAGCCAAAAGTCTTTTTTCTTTAGACTAAAAACGCAACGATTTTCTTTGCTGAAGCTTGCTTCCCCATTTTAACTGTCTATTGCGCAAATCTAGAAGTCTGTCTTGTTTGAAGTTTTAATGGGAAGAACATAATTGAGTATCTTCTATAATTTTAAATTTCTTTCGATTAATTCCAAAGTTTTTGATTCTTTTCGCCGACTGAAAGCAAATACTTTGAAATTGATTGAAAAAAGCTAAAAACCAAACAGGTTTGCTTCTTTTGATCTTTAATCTTACGATCAAAGATCGGAATAAGTGTTTAATAATCGGTGAGAATGAATAAAAAATCTGAAGAACTGTCAAAAGAAAAAATTAAAAACTTCAAAAACAAAATACTGACTAATAATAGGTAAGTGGTTAGGGGCTACTGACTGTTGAAAGCATCAGTGAAAAAAATTCAAATTTTTTACTAATATAAAAATAGAAAAATACTTTTATGAAAAACAGTACGTCTGCCTTGGTAAATAAATAGAGATATACTTTTCTTATTTATTATATACTAAATATATCTATACTTAGTTTTTTAGTTTGCTAATTTAATATTGAACTGTATTATTTTGTGTCAAGTTTTTTAGAAACTTGACACAAAATAATACAGTTCAATATTAAATTAGACTTTAGTGATGATCTTCTACAGCTTCACCAATGTACGCCCCTGCAAGAGTAGAGAATACAAGAGCTTGAATTGCACTTGTGAATACACCTAATAACATAATAGGAATTGGAATAATTAATGGAACTAAAGCAACTAAAACACCAACAACTAGTTCATCTGCTAAAATGTTACCAAAAAGTCGGAAACTTAATGATAATGGCTTCGTGAAGTCCTCCAAAACATTGATGGGTAATAAAAACGCTGCTGGTTCAACATAACGCTTAAAATAACCTAAACCTTTTTTACGAATACCTGCATAAAAATATGAAATTGATGTTAATAAAGCTAAAGCTACAGTTGTATTAATATCATTTGTTGGAGCAGCTAATTCACCATTTGGTAATTCAATAACATGCCATGGCAATAAAGCACCTGACCAGTTAGAAACTAAAATAAATAAAAATAGAGTTCCTAAAAAAGGAACCCATTTTAAATATTCTTCTTCACCTACTTGTGTGCGTGCAAGATCACGAATAAACTCTGTTACTAATTCTGTAAAGTTTTGTAAACCTTCAGGAGTCGATTTTAAATTGTTATTACCTAAAAATGATAATAGAAAAATAATACCTAGAACAAACCATGACATAATTAATACTTGGCCATGAACTTCATAATCACCTAATTGCCAATAAAAATGTTGACCAACAGAAACTTCAGCTAAATCTGAAAATGATGGGTTCATCATAAATAATTCAATCATTTATTTTCTTTTTTTCTTGTAATTTCATTTATAAACAAATTTATAAAAAATTGTTTACCTTTTAACAACCATTTTTTTAATATTTATTAAAAAATCTTATTGATTTTTAATGAAATCAACGAACAATGTTATAAACTTTTTTTGTTAACTTTGTATTGTTTACTTTTGTTTGTTTTAACCTGTCGTTCCACATTTAGAATTTTAACGTGAATAACGAAGGAAAAATTTCAGAAAAGAAGGACTGTTTCTGAAAAAAATCGATTCGTAAACAGTTGCTTTGCTTAGTTTAATGGCAATTGTTTAACAAAACTAACACGAAGCTAAACTAGACAAAACTTTCTTAAAAAAGTTCTTTAACACTATGGTAGATGTACTACCAACAATGAAATTTCTAATTCGAATTAAGAATCTTAATCAAACTAATCTTAAACTTTTAGAAATTTAATCTTTTATATATTAAAAAAATTAGTAATTTTTTAAAAATAAAAATAAGTTTTTTTGTTAAGAAAAGAAAATTTTCTTTTCTTAACAAAAGAAACTTTAAAATATAAACTACAGTGATGAGCCTAGACCAACATATGAACCATAGAAAAAAATAGCAAGTAAACCAATAGCTGCTGAACCAACAACAGTACCAATTAACCATAAAGGAATACGTCCAGTAGTACCTGTATTAGACATAATTGTTAAAAATAAGTTGACTAGTTTCAATAAATACAAAAATCATTAAGATTATCACTTTTTTATATTGTAAAATATTTTTAATATTAACTAAACAAAAAATTCAGTTAAAATTATTTAATTTTAAAAAATAAAAAAAAATTTATTTTTCTTAGTTCAAGAAAATTGACTATTTTATGAATTTATATAAAAAACTAAAATTCATAAAATAGAAAAAGATAATGAACAGATTTTTGGGAGTTTTTAGAAAGTTTCACATTCTAAATAACAGCCTTTCTGATAAAATATTGTAACAAAAATTCTATAAAAAATAAAGTTTTCTAGAATTAAGAAACTAGAATCATAAGTCTAAAACTTACTAAAGAAAATTGTCTCGAGGGCCTTTGGCCCTTTAGGGCTTCTAGGGGCCTTTGGCCCCTAGAAGCCTTCGGTCTCCCCTAGGCCCGAGCACAGATATTTATCTTAATTGTTTATTAAATAAACTAAAGCTAAAATAAGGATTATTAACACGAATTTACTCAAAAAAGTATAAAGTCTTTATCTTTTTTTCTGTTTTTCAAACATCTTAACTGATTTAGTCAGAAAAATCTTATTTGAGTTTCCTTTTTATTTTGTTTCATTTTATTAAAATAAAAGCTTCAGGTTTTTATTTTTCGGGGGGGAAACCCGAGGGCTTCGAGAAGCCCTAGAGGGCCAAAGGCCCTCGTCGAAATTTTTTGCTAAAAGCTTGAAATCAAAATAAATTTACACGTTTGATAAAAACATTTTTGCTATGAACTAGAATAGTTTTTTTCTTCTTTTAAGTTTTAAAGAAAATTTATTGAAAAATTTTAAACAAAACAGACAAACCTAAAATAAACTTATTTTAAAATAAGAATTAAAAAGTAAGTAAGTGGAACTTCTTTTTATTTTTTTCAAAAATGCGTGTTTCAAAAAAAAAATTTTATTAATTTAGATTTTAAAACATAATATTTTAAAAAATATTAAGAATTTCAGAATTCCTGGAAAATCTGATATTCATTTATAGGTTCTATAAGTGTCTTAAAAAATAATCTAGCACCCAACATTTTGAATTTTTTAAAAATTTTTTCGTAATTTAAATATTTAAATTCAAAAGCTTAAATAATAGTTTTTTAAACTATTATTATTTGAAAGTTGGGGGGGACCCCGTCCAAAATCAAAGATTTTGGAGCAAAAAATTAGAAATAATGTTTATAACTAAACGTGCCGCACCCACTTAACCAAATAAAAATAACACCTAATTGTCCAAAGTGTGCACTAAACACTTTACGAGAAATTTCTTCTAAATCACTTGTGTGACTATCGAAATCATGCGCATCTGCATGAAGATTCCAAATCCATGTAGTTGTATTTGGACCTTTTGCTAAAGTTCTTGAAAAATGACCTGGTTTAGTTGGATAAAATTATGTTAAAGCTCAGTTTTATAATTTTCCCGTTAGAACCGTACCAGTAAATCTCTTTACATACGGCTCACGTACTCCAAAAAAAATCTATATAAAGAGATTTTTGTTACAAAAATAAGATTCAGATAATCTTATATTTTTATTTTAATTATAACAAATTTTTCTCTTTTTTCTAATTTTTTATTTATTTCATGATCTATTAAAAACTTTTTTGAATCCAACATTCAAAGTAAAAATAAAAACAAATTTTTCTTTTTATTTCTAATTTTTTATTTATTTTCACTTTGAATGTTGGATTTAAAAAAACTTACTCTTCTTTAAATTAATTTAACAACTTTTAATAAACTTAAGTATAAACCTAACGTAAAACCTAAAGCACCAATTAATAAAACTACATAACTTGTAATAGTTAACATAATCAAAAAAAAATTTTCAAAAATTCATTTTTCTAAACGAAAAAAAATCTATTTACTTAAATAGATTAAAATAAAAAGACACTTTGAAAAATAATTTTTTTCGTTTAACTTTAAAAAGACTCGAGAAGCTAAGAAAAAAACATATAATATAACTAAGATTTTTTTTCAGTGAGTCTCCAATTCAAAAATGACTTTTTTGGATTGGAGACTCACTGAAAAAAAATCTTAGTTATATTATTAAATAAACATAACCAAAAGAAAATTTGTTAGAATTCTGGATTAATATGATAATCCCATACTTCTTGTGCTTTCAGAACCTAAATAAACACGAACGCTTAAGAAATCTGTTGGGCAAGCTGTTTCACAGCGCTTACAACCAACACAATCTTCTGTACGAGGTGCTGAAGCCATTTGACTAGCTTTGCAGCCATTCCAAGGAACCATTTCTAGAACATCTAAAGGACAAGCACGAACGCATTGTGTACAACCAATACAAGTATCATAAATTTTAACAATATGTGACATTTTTTTTTATAGAATCAAAAGAAGATTGAGAATTTCAAGAGAAATAATAGATATATATATCTATTTAAAATATTGCAGGAGCAGGATTTGAACCTGCGACCTTGGGGTTATGAGCCCCACGAGCTACCAGACTGCTCTATCCTGCGTTAAAAAAGGAATTAAACTTCGTATTTAATTATAATCTGTCTACCAACAAATAAACAAGTAATTACTATAAATTATAAATTCTCCCCAGGTAGGACTTGAACCTACGACCTATCGGTTAACAGCCGACCGCTCTACCGCTGAGCTACTAAGGATTTTACATTTATTGAATAATAAAATAAAATTCAAAAAAAGACAACTAATCTAGTTTATATTCAAAAAACTAATAAAAATAAATTAAGAAAGAAACTTTATTGCTTTTTAATTCAATTTTAAAGAGCAACCTAGTTTTAATTGAGTAAGTTACTCTTTAAAATTGAATTAAAAATTTATAGAGCGTTACCACGAGGTAATACTTCTTCTGGGAATACTAAGCGTTCGTGTGGCTGGTCTTGTGCAGCCATCCAAGCACGGATACCTTCATTAAGAAGAAGGTTTTTAGTGTAGAAAGTTTCAAATTCTGGATCTTCAGCAGCACGAATCTCTTGTGAAACGAAGTCGTAAGCACGTAAGTTAAGAGCTAAACCTACAACACCAATAGCAGACATCCAAAGACCTGTCACAGGAACAAATAACATAAAGAAGTGTAACCAACGTTTGTTTGAAAAAGCTACACCAAAAATTTGTGACCAGAATCTATTAGCTGTTACCATAGAGTAAGTTTCTTCAGCTTGCGTAGGGTTAAATGCACGGAATGTGTTAGCACCATCACCATCTTCGAAAAGAGTATTTTCTACTGTAGCACCATGAATAGCACATAATAGAGCCGCACCTAAAACACCAGCAACTCCCATCATGTGGAATGGGTTAAGTGTCCAGTTGTGGAAACCTTGGAAGAATAAGATAAAACGGAAAATAGCGGCAACACCAAAACTAGGGGCGAAGAACCAACCAGATTGACCTAAAGGGTAAATTAAAAATACAGAAACAAATACAGCAATTGGTGCAGAGAAAGCAATTGCGTTATATGGACGTAAGTTTACTGAACGTGCAATTTCAAATTGACGTAACATAAAACCAATTAAACCAAAAGCACCATGCAGTGCTACAAAAGTCCATAAACCACCTAATTGACACCAACGTGTAAAGTCACCTTGAGCTTCAGGTCCCCAAATAAATAATAAAGAATGAGCCATACTGTTTGCTGGAGTCGAAACTGCAGCAGTTAAGAAGTTACAACCTTCTAAGTAAGAAGTTGCTAAACCATGTGTGTACCAAGAAGTAACAAATGTTGTCCCAGTAAACCAACCACCTAATGCAAAATACGCACAAGGTAATAAAAGAAGACCTGACCAACCTACAAAAACAAAACGGTCTTGACGTAACCAGTCATCACAATCGTCAAACCAAGTACGTTTTTCCTGATATGTACTACCAATCGCAATAGTCATTGCGTAGATCTCCAGAGAATTTTTATAGAGTTCATCAATACGTAAAAAGAAATCTTACTTAAAAGAGTAGTATTTCTTAGTTTTGTGCGGGTAGGGCCGAAGGCCCTCGAACCCCCCGAAGGCCCTAGAGACCTCTAGACCCATTGGGTCTAGAGGCCTCTAAGGCTTTGAGAAGCCTTCGGGGTTTCCGAGGGGCCTTAGAGGCCCCTAGAGAGGCTTTTAGCCTCGGGGGGTTTCCCCCCGGGGCCCGACGAGTTAAATCCGAAGACAATAAATTTAAAAACTTTTTATTTAATATTATATTAGCATAAAAAAATTTTTAATCTTCTTTTGAAGAAAAAGTTTAACAAGTCAATTTTTTAATGACTTGTTAAACTAACAATTTTTAAAACTAATTTTGGTTTTTTTAACCTACTGCAATAATACGAGCTAGGAAGAAAGACCAAGTAGTAGCAATACCACCTAATAAGTAGTGAGCTACACCAACAGCACGACCTTGAGTAATACTTAACGCACGTGGTTGAATAGATGGAGCAACTTTTAATTTACTGTGAGCCCATACAATTGACTCGATCAGTTCTTGCCAGTAACCACGACCACTAAATAAGAACATTAATGAGAATGCCCAAACAAAGTGTGCACCTAAGAAAATTAAACCATATGCTGATAAAGCAGAACCGTATGATTGGATAACTTGAGATGATTGAGCCCATAAGAAATCACGTAACCAACCATTAATTGTATTAGCACTTTGAGCAAAATTACCACCAGTAATGTGTGAAACACCATTTGCATTTACTGTACCCCAAACATCAGATTGCATTTTCCAAGAGAAATGGAAAATAACAATCGATAAAGAATTGTACATCCAGAAAAGTCCTAAAAATACGTGGTCCCAAGCAGAAACTTGACAAGTTCCACCACGACCAGGACCGTCACATGGGAAACGGAAACCTAAATTTGCTTTGTCTGGAATTAAACGAGAACTACGTGCGAATAAAACACCTTTTAACAAAATTAATACCGTTACATGAATAGTAAAAGCATGGATATGGTGAACCAGGAAGTCTGAAGTTCCTAAAGAAATAGGCATCATAGCAACCTTACCACCTACAGCTACTAAATCACCACCCCAAGAAGCACTTGTTGCAGATAAAGCGTTTGGTGCTGTGAATTGTGGAGCAGAAAAATGAGTGTTTTGAATCCATTGTGCAAAAACAGGTTGCAATTGAATTGCAGTGTCAGAGAACATGTCTTGTGGACGCCCTAATGCACTCATAGTATCATTGTGGATATAAAGACCAAAACTATGGAATCCTAAGAAAATACAAACCCAGTTAAGATGAGAAATAATTGCATCTCTATGACGAATAACACGATCTAATAAGTTATTGTATGAACTAGCAGGATCATAATCACGAACCATAAAAATAGCTGCGTGAGCACCTGCACCTACAATACAGAAACCACCGATCCAATTATGATGTGTGAATAATGATAATTGCGTACCATAGTCTGTAGCAAGATAAGGATATGGAGGCATTGAATACATGTGATGTGCAACAATAATAGATAAAGACCCAAATAATGCTAAATTAATTGCTAATTGAGCATGCCAAGACGTTGTTAAAATTTCATAAAGACCTACGTGACCTTCACCCGTAAACGGTCCTTTGTGAGCTTCTAAAATTTCTTTAATTGAGTGTCCAATACCCCAATTTGTACGATACATGTGACCTGCTACTAAAAATAGAACAGCAATAGCTACGTGGTGGTGAGCCGTGTCACTTAACCATAAACCACCCGTCACAGGATTTAAACCTCCATTAAATGTTAAGAAATCACTGTATTCACTCCATTGTAACGTAAAAAATGGAGCTAAACCTTTTGAAAAACTTGGGTAAAGATCTGCCATGATTTGTCTATTTAAGATTAAATCATGTGGAAGTGGGATTTCTTTTGGATCAACACCAGCATCTAATAATTTGTTTACCGGTAAAGAAATGTGGATTTGGTGACCCGCCCAACCTAAACTTCCTAAACCTAATAAACCAGCTAAATGGTGATTTAACATTGATTCAACATTTTGGAACCATTCTAGTTTTGGGGCAGCTTTGTGATAATGGAACCAACCAGCAAAGAACATGGCAGCTGCAAAAACTAAACCGCCAATTGCTGTACTGTAAAGTTGTAATTCGCTTGTAATACCGCTAGCTCGCCATAGTTGAAATAAACCAGAAGTAATTTGAATACCTTGGAAACCACCACCAACATCTCCGTTTAAAATTTCTTGACCAACAACTGGCCATACTACTTGAGCACTTGGTTTAATATGAGTAGGATCACTCAACCAAGCTTCATAGTTCGAAAAACGTGCTCCATGGAAATATGCAGTTAGGTAAAGCTGTTATCAAACAACCTCCCTCAAAATCCGTGCATGCAATTTTAACTGCACACGGCTTCTATTCGTGATTTTTATAGAATTACAGAAAAAAAATTTTAAAAGCATAGCTATTCAATAACGTATCTTCGTTTTTTTTTTTAATTGTTTATTATAGCCAGATGCTATATCTTTCAAAGATACTGTATATTCATTGAAACTTCTTGAGTTGTGTTATTTTTTATTTTAATAATTTAATATATAAAATAATAACAACCTTATTATTAAATTTCTATAAACAACTAATATAATTTTTTCAATTTCTCGATAATTAGTCTTTTTTATTCTAAATTATATCTATAGGAAATAGACTGATTATTGAGAAATTGAGAAAAAAAAAATTCTGTTATATTATAATATAATATAAATTTAAATCTCTTTAAATAGAGATTTTTATTTTGACTTCTGGCGGGCGTAGCCAAGTGGTAAGGCAATGGATTGTGACTCCATCATTCGCGGGTTCGAACCCCGTCGTTCGCCCAGAAAAAAGAGTAAAAATGTTTTTTTTCATTCTTATCAAAAATCTATTGTATTTTTTATTTTTCTTTAACCCAATAGTATTGGGTAATACTTTTTTGGGTTACCTAGGACTCGAACCTAGAACTTATCGGTTAAAAGCCGAGTACTCTACCATTGAGTTAGTAACCCCTTTTTTATTATTTATTATAATAAATAATAAAATTAATTCTCTAGTTATTTTTTATAATTGTTAACAAATGTAAAAATTAGAGTTTGCAAAATTTTTCTTAAAAAAAGGTTATAATTGCTTGATTATAGTAAATTTTTTTTTTAAAATAATAAGGATTGAAAAAATATTTTCAGCGAAAAAATCAAATAGAAAATATTTTTTCAATCCTTATTATTTTTATTAAAATTAAAGATTCCCACCACGGGCAGATAATAATACTACAACTAAAGGTCCTGCTGCAACAACTAATAATAAACTTGCAAGTTGAAAAACGATTTCAAAGTTCATAATAAATAATTAAATAAAAATTAGTTTTAGGGTATTGAAAATCAAAAAATGAAGTAAAAATAATAAACTTAACCGTGTTTAAAATTCTATTTTAAATTAAAACATATATTTATTCAACTCAATCAAACATTGGTAAACTTTTATAAACAAAAAAATTATTTAAGGAATCAATTTACAGGTTTTTTTTGATGATCTTATCTTAAAAAATTTTCTGTATTAAGCATTAACAGATTCTTTAGCAGCATACATTGTTTCTAATGTAATAGAACGAAGAGAATTTGTGTTTGCAAATTTTTCAACATTACGTTTTACTTTACCACGAACAAATCCAGGAACTCTAGAAAGTTCTTCTAAAGCTTCTTTTGACCATTCTAAATTGTTAGAATTTGAAATAGATCTAGTTATTACTTCTTTTGTATCATGACCATTAAAGATTTCGAGTAAATGATCTTCCATTCCTAAGGTAAACGAGTTATAAACTAGATCTGCTATTTGATTTGTTCCTTCATAGCCTAAAAACGGGCGATAACCTAATGGAAAATTTTGAATATGAACCGGTGCTGAAATAACACCACAAGGAATGTCAAGACGTTTGCCTACATGTCTTTCCATTTGAGTTCCAAAAATTGCTGAAGGTTCTAGGCGAGCAATCATCTCTCCTACTTGAGTATGATCGTCTGTAATTAAAACTTCATCACAAAAACCTAAAACCTGTTCACGAAACCAATCTGCATCATGTTTACAATAAGTTCCTGCGCAAACAACCTGAATTCCCATTTCACGAGATAAAATCTTGGTCATGCTTGCAGCATGAGTAGCATCACCAAATACAACTGTTTTTTTACCTGTTAAATTTTGACAATCAATTGATCTCGAGAACCATGCCGCTTGGGAAACAAATTTAGTTTGTTGATTGATATAAGATTCAAGTTTTAAAAAAATCTCTTTAGGATTAAAAGCCTGTAAAATTTGATCATCGTTCGGTGGGGCTAGGCCCATAGAGCCTCGAGGGCTTTCGGCCCTCGGGGGTCCCCCCCGAGACCCAACGGGTCTAGGGCCTTCGGCCCTAGCGAAGCCCGGAGTTAAATCGTAAACGTTTGTTAAAATTGGGGCAATTTCCCGAATAAAAGATGCTGTATCGATAATTCCCATCGGTGTGACTGATATGTAGGGCATCTTGTATTCCTTTTCTAAGTAAACAGCGGTCATTAAACCAATTTCTCTATAAGGAACAATATTAAACCAAGCTTTTGGAAGATTTTTTAGATTTTGAACGGAACAACCTTCTGGAATAATTTCATTAATTTGAATACCTAAATCATTTAGAAGACGTTTTAATTCACGACAATCATGTGTGTTATGAAACCCTAATGTAAAAATGCCTAATATATTTGCTGAAGGTTTTTCTGTTTTTTTCACTTTAAAACTTGGATCTCTCTTTGCTTTTTCTAAATAAAAACGAACGATTTGTTCTAATGTACGATCGGCAGCTTGGATTTCATTCACCCTATAATGATTGACATCAGCTAAAATAACATCTGATTCAGATTCAAAGGAAGCACGATTTACAAAATTTTGTAAATCTTCTTGTAAAATACTTGATGTACACGTTGGAGTTAAAACAATCAGATCTGGACGTTCTTCCTTATCTTTTCTTGTAATATTTTCGATAACTTTTTCTTGAGAGCCTCGAGCCAAGACGTGTCGATCAACAATACTAGCTGTTACCGGCGTAAAATCACGTTCGCGTTCTAACATAGAACGCATAACGTTAAAATAGTCATCCCCTAACGGGGCATGCATAATAGCATGCACATTTTTAAACGAACTAGCAACACGCAAGGTTCCTAAATGGGCCGGACCTGCATACATCCAATAAGCTAACTTCATAATAAATTTTTTTTTCTTAAGTTATTCAAAACTCAAACTTTCACTAACAATTTTCGGAAAGGGAGGGATTCGAACCCCCGGTGACCGTAAAGCCACGCTGGTTTTCAAAACCAGAGCATTCAACCACTCTGCCACCTTTCCTTTATTATAAATATATGTTTATTTTATAAAAAACCTGTAAAAAATACAAGATTAACACTTTTGAAAAAATTTTATTAAAACTTCAAAAATTTTTTTGGTTTTACTTTTTATAAAAAGTAAAATTAGGTGAAAATGCAAAGAATTCATTAATTTATCTAACGTTCACTCACGTTGATTGTATTTGCGGGGGCTAGACCCTATGGGTCGGGGGGGCCCCCCCGGGGGGAACCGAGGGCTTCTCGAAGCCCTAGAGGGCCGAAGGCCCGGGGGGGAACCCCCCCGAAGCCCCCGAATCAAATATTTTTAAAGAAGGCCGGAATTTAAGTTTTGAAAAAGATTTAAAATATTAGACTTCAAGTTGAAAACTAAAAAAGAGAGAATTTTTTTTTTTCAAAAAAGTTAAAAATAACATCTAAAATTTTTGTTTTAGATGTTATTTTATTTAATTATCTAACTTTATTGACTACTTTCACTACTTGAAAACGAGCTTTTGCTCGTTTAAAAGCAAAATTAGCTTCAACTTTCTGTTTAACACCTTCTGCTTTTTCTAAGTTTACTTTTGCTGTTTCAAATACATTCTTTGCTTCATCTGAATCAATCGTTTCAGAAGCTTCAGCTTCATTTGCTAAAATAGTTACTTGATTGCGTTTAATAACAGCAAAACCACCCATAATGGCAAACGAACTCCATTGTTCTTTTGTACGAATAAGCATTGCACCAACATCTAATCCAGTAATAATAGGCGCGTGGTTTTTTAAAACACCCATTTCACCAGTTTCTGTCGGAAGGATAATTTCTTCTGCTTGACCGTTCCAAAACGGACGTTCTGGAGTTAAAATTGAAATTTGTAAACTCATTTTTAAAAATTTTCTAAAATTACCTTTATCAAAAAATCAGAACTGTACGTAGTTTTTATTGATTTTTGTTTTTCAATTTGAATGAGACATTTAAATGTTATTTTTATTTAGGAAAAATTTTACAGAATTAGTTTGTTGTAATAGAAACTGCATTTAAAATTAATTGTGGACGACTTGAATACATAGCATTACTAATAGCCATTTTATGTAATTCTTCTTTTTTTTTTATAGCATTTCCTTTTTTTTCATAAGCATCTAAAATTTCTGTTTTTAAGCGAACAATCATACTTTTGCTTGATTTTTTGTCACAAGCTGCTAAAATCCATCTTAATGCTGTTGTTTTACCTTTATCAACCGAGCGTAAAACTCGAGGAACCATTTGCACAGCTCCAGCTTTTCTTCGAGGTTTAACCTCAACTTGAGGCATAACATGCTCTAATGCATTTTCAAAAACTTCAACAGGGTTTTTTTGCGTAGTTTCACCAATTTCTTTTAAAGTATTGTAAACAATTCTATAAGCCATAGCTTTTTTTCCACTTTTCATAATACGGTTAACTAACATATTAACTGAAATACTGTTGTAAACTGGGTCTGCTAATAAAATTCGTTTTTTTTTAATAGGACGACGAGGCATTTTTTCTATATTAAAAAGATTATATCAAAAAAACATTTTTGAAAACAAAATAGACAAAAAGACTTTATTTACTAAATAAATATAATTTAGTAACATTTCGGGACTGACGGGACTCGAACCCGCAACTTCCGCCGTGACAGGGCGGTGCTCTAACCAATTGAACTACAATCCCTGAATTTAATTTTTTAAATTTGATAAAATCATATCAAAAAAAACTTCTTTTTACAAATGTAATTGAATTTATTTGTCTTTTTTTCTAATGGTGTTTTAACAAGAATTCAAGTATTCTCAAATTAATTAATTTATGATTAAAAAAATAAATATGTTTATAAGATTGAGTTAATTTTTTAATTCAATCTTATAAATTTGTAAATATCTAAAAAATGTCGTTTGACATTTCCTGATTAAATTGAATGGTCCATTTTTTCAGTAGTTAAACACGACGTTTTTTAGGTGGACGACAGCCGTTATGAGGAATACCTGTTTTTTCACGAATAACACTTACCTTAATTCCAGCTTTAAAAATTTCACGGATAGCTGTTTCACGCCCTTGTCCCGGACCTGTGACAAGGATTTTTGCCTCTTTCATTAGAAAGTCTCTTGATTTTTTAGCTACAATTTCAGCTGCTTTTTTTGCAGCAAATGTTGTAGCTTTTCTTTTTCCTCTAAATCCACAAGCTCCAGCTGAGCTCCAACAAAGAACATCTCCACGAACATTTGTCATTGTAATAATTGTGTTGTGGTGACCTGCTTGAATATGAACAACACCACGGTAAGTGCGTCTTCTTAATTTAGTTGGAGAAGCTTTTCTAATTTGTCTAGCCATAGTAAAAAAAATAAATGTAAGTAAGGATATATTAAAAACGTTCTATTACGTTATTTTGAAAAATTAAAATAATATCGAACCTTTTTTTTAAATCGTTTTGTTAAAAATATAAAAATAATCAAATAACGAACCTATAGATTAATAGGAAAAATTTTTTAAATCAACATAAAACTTTTTATACTTACTAATTTACAAACAATAATTCAAGCTATATTTATTGTTTGGGTCGAGTCGGATTCGAACCAACGTAGGCGTAGCCAGCGGATTTACAATCCGCCCCCATTAACCACTCGGGCATCGACCCTGTCTATTACTTATTATATTATACTATAATTTTTTTTATTTAACAAGTAAAAAATCTTAGTTTAAAAATTACAGCTGTTTTTTACAAAAAATGATTAACTAAATTCGAGTTTCTAAAAATCATTTTTAGAAACTCGAATTTAGTTTTCACTACTAAAATTAGTTTTTTAAATTAGCTAAATTTTTTTATAATTAAATTATAACCTAATTAACATCGTTAATTGAAAAACGAAGGTTGTTTAATTAACGATGTCTATATGTAATTCTACCTTTTGTAAGGTCGTAAGGACTTAATTCTACGGTTACTTTATCACCAACTACAATTTTAATGCGGTTTTGACGAATTTTTCCCGATAAGTGCCCAATTACCTCAACACCGTTTTCTAATTTTAAACGAAATTTTCCATTAGAAAGGTTATGTGTAACAATACCTTCCATATCCACTAATTTTTTTTGTTTTTTTTGTTTAATTTTAGAACTATTCTTATCTTCCGAAAATTCAAAACTTTGCGTCATTTTTTTGTCTATTCTTTTTTTTTTCAAAACTATAAATTTATTCTGTTTTTAATTTTCATTACAAATATATTAATTTAATAATTTTTAAAAAACTAGAATATCTTGGCTAAATCAGTATTTATGATTTAGCAAAGATATTTTTTTACTGAAAAATTGATTTTTACATAGAACGTTTTGAAAGAATTTTTTTACGTAATTTTTGTCCTAAACGAATATGTGTTAACATTTGTCCTAAAATTAATTTAATAGAATTTCTTGAATCATCATTAGCGGGAATAATATAATCTGATAAGCGAGGGTTACAGTTTGTATCAACAACAGTAAACATCTTCATACCTAATTTACGACATTCACGAACTGCATTCATTTCTTCTTGTTGACCAATTAAGATTACTACGTTATTGGAAATTTGTTTTCTTTTCATTTTTGCCATTTTTGTGATGCCTCCAAAATATTTTTCTAAACGTTGCCACTTTTGTTTACGAGTTGCGGCTAATTTTTTCGAAGTAAATTTTAACTTTTGATCATAAACTTGATCCATTGAATAACTCATTTTTGGATCTACGAATTTTTTCATTAAAAATTCAACTGTTTCTAACATTTTTTTCTTCGATGTAGGTAAATAACGAAGTTTTGGTAAAAATTTTAAAAGTTTTTGTTCTGCTGCTAATTGTTTTAATTTTCTTTTTAAAAGTTGTAAATTCATTTGTTCTAATTCTAATTTAATTTTAATTAAAGATAAACTCGAATCGATTTTAGAAATTACATTAGTACTATTTAATAATTCAGTTTTTCTATAAATAATTTGAATTTGATCATGAACTTTTAAACAGATGATTTGTAACGTTTTAATTCTTAATACAAGTGTTTTCATATAAGTCTGAATAAATGGTAAATAATCTGTTAATTTATTCAATAATTGACTCATTACTACAGTTTCTGTTAGAAGAGATTTTGAACGATTGTTCCCATCCAAATTAGTATTTATTGATGTAGTTGTAGCAAATGTTAAAAGGTTTTTTTCGTATTTTAGTTTCATTGTATTAATCATTTTATTTAAAATTTGTGCGGAAGGATTTGGAATTAACCAAGTTTCATTAGAGTTTGAAAGATTTGCAATATTTTCAAATGGGACAGCCCACATAGTTTTTCCTTGATTTTTCATTTGTTTTTTTAACTTCAGAATTTCTTGACCAATAAGATTTAATTGTTTGAAATCTTCTAGTTTTTGTTTTGCGTTTTCAAGTTGTTGAAGTAAAGTTGTTTTTTGTTTAATTAACTGGTTCCCTTTTTGTTGCAGTAAATTAGTTTGAATCGTAAATTTCTGTTTTTGTAATTTTAATTTTGAATATTTAGAAATGAGTTGTTTATTTTTAGTCACAATATCAATTTTTTTTGTTAATAAAGCTTGAGTACGTGCAAATAAGATATTTCTATCTTGTTTAATTTTTGTTAACAATTGCTTACCTTTTATTAATAATTTTTCACTTTTTTTTCTTAATACATTTACTTTTTTTAGTAAGCGTTTTTTAATTTTTTGACGTTTTTCTAAAATTTTTTGAATCATTTTTTGTTTTTCTTTTAAAATTGGGCGAATTTGAGAAATTGATTTCAAAATTGTTTTCCAGTTTGTTAACATACCTCCTAACCATCGAGTATTAACAAAATAAGAGGTTTTACTTAACATAGCTGTTCGGGCAATTAAAGAAGCTGCTGGTTTTTTCGTTCCTACAAATAAGAATGTTTTTCCTTTTGCAGCATATTTTCCTAATTGTTGTAGGGCTTTGTTTAAACAAGTACGTGTTTTTAAAACATTAATTACATGACGACCACGTTTCATAAAAGGACGATTTTGATTTTTACCTTTTTTACGAATCCATAAAAATTTTCTCATATTTGCGTGACAACGAATTGCTTTTTCTCCGTAATGCATTCCAGAAGCAATCATTTTTTTAACATCGTTTTTAACTAATAATTGTTTTGATTTTTTTTCGAGAGGAGAAAGTTTTGTGATTTTTGCAATAGCATAATGAGATTTTGTTTGCACAATTTTAATTCTAATTGTTTCACCTAATTGAACTCCTAAACTTAATTTAACAAAAATTAATGAGTTTTTTAGTTTTACAATTGCATAATTTGCTAAACATTTTGTATTTAAAGGTAATGTAATATTAAAACTGCTTCCAATTGTTAATGATGTCAATAAATCGTTTGCTAGACGTAATTCAGAAACTACGTTTGTTGAAGTTAAAAATGTTGTGTTAGGCTTTTTTAAAAAATCTTCAACAGGTTTTGCAAAGGCATATTTTTCTTTAATTCGTGTAATTTTAATCTTTTTTTTTGTACCTGTTTTTATAATTTGCGAGTTTGAATCAGCAGAGTTTGTTGATTGAACAATAATGGTAAATTTTTCATTAAATAAGCACAGGCCAGATCCTTGTGGACCTTGTTTCTCAATAGTGACTTCTAGTACATCATCGACTTTTACAGGAACAGTTACTTTTGTTTCCTTTAAAACTTCGATAAGTTTACCTGTAGCGTATTTAGGGTTTGTTGAAATTTTTTCAATTTGAACTTTAACGGTTTCTCCTAGTTTCGCTTTTGGAACAAATACTGTGTATCCGTTAGAAACCTCAGCTAAACCTACATTTTTAGTTCCTAAGGCATTAATTGTTACAATGGAAATATCACCCTCTTTAAGTTTTAATTTTTTTATATTTTTGTCTTGAGAATTTGAGAAAATGTTTCCTTCGTTAAGAGAAAAGGAAGTATTTTTAGTTTTAGTTATTGTTGCCATTTTTATTAAGATTTTTCATTTAAGATTTTTTTCTTTAGAAAACGTTTTCTTTTAAATTATAAATTCAAAACTTTTTTAACTAGTTTCGAATTGAATTGAAGATTTCGTTTTAAATTTTTTATTTTGATTTTTAATAGAGTAGGGAACTAAAAAACTCTGTTTCTTCTATTAAAGAAGTTCAGTTATGTCATGATTATTTTCTATATATTTGAATATTAAAATAATATGAATAATGTTATTAAAAAACAAGATTAAATTGAACTTAATTTAGACTTGTTTTAAGAATTTAGATTATTTTTAAGTTTAATGAGAAAAAAGCTAAAGAGATTCGTGAAGAAGGTTTATTAAGAGTCACTCAAGAAGTGAATAATTGTATTAGTCAACATGAAGAACGTCTTTCTAAATTAGAAGAATTCAAACAAGAAACTATTCAATTTTATCAACAAAAAGCTTTTAAACAAGCTTATGTATATGTTATTTCACGTATTATGAGTCGCGTAAAAGAAAGATTAAATAAAGGTTTAGATGCAACTTATCATGTAGTTGTTAATAATTTTTATGTGTCTCGTTTTACGGAGTACAATCCTTAATCGTTTATAATAATTCTTTTTTTACTAGGCCCGGGGGGGTTCCCCCCCGACCCCCGAGAGGCTAAGAGCCTCTAGGGCCTACCGTTCTGAATCAAAAGTTAGATTGGTATGAGTTCAATTTCATACCTATCTTTTCATATCGGGGCTACGAGGCCCACGGGCCTCGAGGGCCTTTGGCCCCTCGGTTTCCCGAAGGCTTCTCAAAGCCTTAGAGGCCTGTTAGGCCTAGACCCGTTGGGTCTCTAGGGGCCTTTAGGCCCCTCGGGCTCCCCCGAGGGCCTTCGGCCCTAAGCCCTCGCAAAAATCGAAAGAAGCAGAGGGTTAGTTTTGTTTTCAATAAAATTAACAGGGTAGGATCGAACCCGCCCTATTAATAAAAAAACTCCTAGTCTCTTTCTTTAGAAAAGAGAAAAGAAAAATTAAGCGTTTACAGAAGGAGCTTCTACAGAAGCTAAGTCTAATGGGAAGTTGTGAGCGTTACGTTCGTGCATTACTTCCATACCTAAGTTAGCACGGTTGATGATGTCAGCCCAAGTGTTTAATACACGACCTTGTGAATCAACAACTGATTGGTTGAAGTTGAACCCGTTTAAGTTGAATGCCATAGTTGATAAACCTAAAGCAGTGAACCAAATGCAGATTACCGGCCAAGCAGCTAAGAAGAAGTGTAATGAACGAGAGTTGTTGAATGATGCGTATTGGAAGATTAAACGACCAAAGTAACCGTGTGCAGCTACGATGTTGTAAGTCTCTTCTTCTTGACCAAATTTGTAACCTTCGTTAGCAGATTCGTTTTCAGTAGTTTCACGGATTAATGATGAAGTTACTAATGAACCGTGCATAGCTGAGAATAATGAACCACCAAATACACCAGCAACACCTAACATGTGGAATGGGTGCATTAAAATGTTGTGCTCAGCTTGGAATACGATCATGAAGTTGAAAGTACCAGAGATACCTAAAGGCATACCATCAGAGAAAGAACCTTGTCCGATTGGGTAGATTAAGAATACTGCAGTTGCAGCAGCTACTGGAGCTGAGTAAGCAACACAGATCCAAGGACGCATACCTAAACGGTAAGAAAGTTCCCACTCACGACCCATGTAAGATGCAACACCTAATAAGAAGTGGCAAACGATTAATTGGTAAGGACCACCGTTGTATAACCACTCGTCTAAAGAAGCAGCTTCCCAAATTGGGTAGAAGTGAAGACCGATTGCGTTAGATGTAGGGATAATAGCACCAGAGATGATGTTGTTACCGTATAATAAAGAACCAGAAACTGGCTCACGGATACCATCGATATCTACTGGAGGAGCTGCGATGAAGCCGATAATGAATACAGATGTAGCTGTTAATAAGCAAGGGATCATTAACACACCGAACCAACCGATGTATAAACGGTTTTCAGTTGAAGTGATCCACTCACAAAAACGAGCCCAAAGGCTAGAAGTACCACGGTTTGAAAGAACAGCAGTCATAATAGATTTCAAATAAAAAAGAATGTTTCTCCGATTCATGAACTGAATATAAAACAAGGTTTAATGTAAACCCCTGGTATTTATATATATACCAAAACCAATTTTTTTATGCAAGCACGACTCATATTAGGTATTCGTATTGTCTTTAGTACGTGCTTTCGATCTTCGACTTTTTCGGGGGCTTTGCCCCCCGTGCTTTTGCGCACGGGGCCTACGGCCCCGTCGAAAGAACGTTGTTATGCGAGGGCCTTCGGCCCTCGGGGTTTCCGAGGGGCCTTTGGCCCCTCGGTTTCCCCCCCCGGCCCGTTGGGCCTAGCAAGCATTTTTTACTTAATTTAAATGATTTAACAAAATTGGAAGATTGGATAAAAACTGTATGATAATAGATACCATATAAAGTTAAAGTTTAGGTATGATTAATCAATAACTTGAAATAGACTGTTATGATAATAAAAAACTTTTAAGAAGAAAATTTTTGTATTGACAAAAAAAAAATATTTGGTAAATTAAAGATTTAGGAATGTTCAAAAAATAAAAGCAATGACAAATTGCTGAAAACTCATAAAAAACAAAAACTTAAATAAAAAACTTTATTTAGATTCAAAGGAAAACTTTAAGAAAGGTAACGAAGCTTTTAGCTTTTTAAAAAATTTTTCAATGTTTTCTTTAGCTTGGCAAAATCAAGTTCTAAATTTAATTGCATTAAAGTTTTTGTATAAAGAAAAAATTATATATAATTTTAAGAAACTTCGAAGAGGTTTCATATATATATCTGATTTTTTTAAAAAAAAAATTACTGGAGAGTTTGATCCTGGCTCAGGACGAATGCTGGCGGTATGCTTAACACATGCAAGTCGTACGAGGTTTATTTGTTGACTCTCGGGTCATTGAATAAACTGCAGTGGCGGACGGGTGCGTAACGCGTAAGAACTTACCTTTTGGTGGGGGATAACAATGGGAAACTGTTGCTAATACCCCATAATGCTGAGGAGCTAAAAGTGAAAACTGCCAAGAGAGAGGCTTGCGTCTGATTAGCTAGTTGGTGGGGGTAAAGGCCTCCCAAGGCGACGATCAGTAGCTGGTCTGAGAGGATGATCAGCCACACTGGGACTGAGACACGGCCCAGACTCCTACGGGAGGCAGCAGTGAGGAATTTTCCGCAATGGGCGAAAGCCTGACGGAGCAATACCGCGTGAAGGAAGAAGGTCCGTGGATCGTAAACTTCTTTTCTCAAGGAAGAATCAATGACGGTACTTGAGGAATAAGCACCGGCTAACTCTGTGCCAGCAGCCGCGGTAATACAGAGGGTGCAAGCATTGTCCGGAATGATTGGGCGTAAAGCGTCTGTAGGTGGTTTTTAAAGTCTACTGTCAAATCCCAGAGCTCAACTTTGGACAGGCAGTGGAGTACTTAAAAGCTAGAGTATGGTAGGGGTAGAGGGAATTCCTTGTGGAGCGGTGAAATGCACAGAGATAAGGAAGAACACCAGTGGCGAAGGCGCTCTACTGGGCCATGACTGACACTGAGAGACGATAGCTGGGGGAGCGAAAAGGATTAGATACCCTTGTAGTCCCAGCCGTAAACGATGGACACTAAGTGCTGTTTGAAGCAGTGCTGTAGCTAACGCGTTAAGTGTCCCGCCTGGGAAGTATGCTCGCAAGAGTGAAACTCAAAGGAATTGACGGGGGCCCGCACAAGCGGTGGATTATGTGGTTTAATTCGATGCAACGCGAAGAACCTTACCAGGGATTGACATACCGAGAACTTTCTAGAGATAGATTGGTGCCTGAAAAGGAACTCGAGTACAGGTGGTGCATGGCTGTCGTCAGCTCGTGCCGTGAGGTGTATAGTTAAGTCTAGCAACGAGCGCAACCCTTGTTTTTAGTTAATATTCTAAAAAGACTGCCGGTGTAAACCGGAGGAAGGAGAGGATGACGTCAAGTCAGCATGCCCCTTATATCCTGGGCTACACACGTAATACAATGGCTGAGACAATCGGTAGCAAACTCGCGAGAGTAAGCCAATCTGCTAAACTCAGCCTCAGTTCGGATTGTAGGCTGCAACTCGCCTACATGAAGCCGGAATCGCTAGTAATCGCCAGTCAGCTATATGGCGGTGAATACGTTCCCGGGCCTTGTACACACCGCCCGTCACACCACGGGAGTAGGTCTTACCCAAAGTGGTGATCCTAACTAGGTGGCTTTACGCCACCTGGAGGGAAGCTACTAAGGTACGGCTTATGACCAGGGTGAAGTCGTAACAAGGTATCCCTACTGGAAGGTGGGGATGGATCACCTCCTTTTTCAGGTTAACTTTTGTTAACTGTTGACTTTCTAACTTTTTCAAGTTAGAGAAAAGTTTTTAATTGTGTGCATAACGTTGTTATGCATACTTTATGCATTAAAAACATTACTATTTTCTAATGTACTAGAAAGATCTCGGATGAAAGAATTCGACTTTCTAGTACATTATAATTGAACTAACAATAATTCAATGTTGTTTCAACAGGACTATTAGCTCAGTCGGTTAGAGCGTGCGCTTGATAAGCGCAAGGTCGGTAGTTCAAGTCTACTATAGTCCACCAGGAATTAAATATTCCAAGTGGTAATTGATATTATCTGCCTTCCCACTTTATTTCCCGTCCGACCTTTGGTCTTCTACGGGGGGGCTCCGAGGCCCTGTGGGCCTCCCGAATCGTCTATTCCGGTATTGCGGGGCCGCGGGGCTTTGCTGCACGGGGGCTTCGCCCCGCAACGTTATGCAGGGGTTTCGCCTCGAAGCCTTAGAGGCCAATAGGCCTAGTCAGTTTAATCACGATTTAGGGATCTTAGCTCAGTTGGTAGAGCACCTGCTTTGCACGCAGGGGGTCAGGAGTTCGACTCTCCTAGGTTCCAGCCCTCTCACGGTTTGATATTTTTATCAATTTCTGATCGTAAGAGCTTCTAAGTTTAAAATGTTGAAAATTTTTATTTTCGCTCATTCAGGTCTTCTAGGCCTGAAGGGCCTCGGGGGGTTCCCCCCGGCCCGACTCGAAAAAAATCTTTAACATTTTCGAATGGTCAAATGAATTAAGGCATATGGTGGAGACCTAGGCACCTAAAGACGATGAAGGGCGCAGATACCGGCGATACGCTTCGGGGAGCTGGCAACAAGCATTGATCCGGAGATTCCCGAATAGGGCAACCTCTTAGAACTGCCCATTGAATTCATAGGTGGGCAAGAGGCAACTCAGCGAATTGAAACATCTTAGTAGCTGAAGGAAAAGAAAGCAAAAGCGATTCCCAAAGTAGCGGCGAGCGGAATGGGAACAGCCTAAACCCATCCTTAGGATGGGGGTCGTGGGAAAACAGTTAAAACGCACAAAAAAAAAACTTTTTAAAAGTTTTTTTCTTCTCTAGACGAAGCAGCTGAATCCTGCACCATAGATGGTGAAAGTCCAGTAGTCAAAAGTGAAAAACAAATCTGTTTTATCCCGAGTAGCATGGGGCACGTGGAATCCCGTGTGAATCAGCGAGGACCACCTCGTAAGGCTAAATACTCTTAGGTGACCGATAGCGAAATAGTACAGTGATGGAAAGTTGAAAGAGAACCCCCTTAAGGGGAGTGAAATAGAACATGAAACCGTATGCTGACAAGCAGTGGGAGGGGAAAGTACCTGACCGCGTGCCTGTTGAAGAATGAGCCGGCGACTTATAGGAAATGGCGGGTTAAGGAGAAAGATCCGGAGCCCAAGCGAAAGCGAGTCTGAATAGGGCATGATGTCATTTCTTATGGACCCGAACCTGGATGATCTAACCATGGCCAGGATGAAGCTTGGGTAACACCAATTGGAGGTCCGAACCGACCGATGTTGAAAAATCGGCGGATGAGTTGTGGTTAGGGGAGAAATTCCAATCGAATTCAGAGCTAGCTGGTTCTCCCCGAAATGCGTTGAGGCGCAGCGGTAACGATGAGCTGTCTAGGGGTAGAGCACTGTTTCGATACGGGCTGCGAAAGCGGTACCAAGTCGTGGCAAACTCCGAATACTAGGCATAGCCTTCCGTAAACCAGTGAGACTGTGGGGGATAAGCTTCATAGTCAAGAGGGAAACAGCCCAGATCACCAGCTAAGGCCCCTAAATGACCGCTAAGTGGAAAAGGATGTGAGAATGCTGAAACAACCAGGAGGTTTGCTTAGAAGCAGCCACCCTTTAAAGAGTGCGTAATAGCTCACTGGTAAAGCGTTCTTGCGCCGATAATGGCCGGGACTAAGCGGTCTGCCGAAGCTGTGGGATTTTTTTAATGAAAAGAATCGGTAGGGGAGCGTTCTACATTGGGTGAAGCGATCACGTAAGTGTTCGTGGACAGTGTGGAAGTGAGAATGTCGGCTTGAGTAACGAAAACATTGGTGAGAATCCAATGCCCCGAAAACCTAAGGGTTCCTCCACAAGGTTCGTCCATGGGGGGTGAGTCAGGACCTAAGGCGAGGCCGAACGGCGTAGTCGATGGCAAACAGGTTAATATTCCTGTACTCATTGTTGTGGGGACCGAGGGACGAAGAAGGCTAAATTGTAGCTGTGCATGGAATGCAGTGGAAGCGTTCAAGACGTTGATAGGTAGAATAAAAACTACTCTAGAGTTAAGGCGTGATCCCATTCTCCGGAACTTGTTCCGGATGGATGTCAATGATGTCATACTTCCAAGAAAAGCTCGCACACTATTCGCGTAAGCGAATAACACAACAATGACCTGTACCATAAACCGACACAGGTAGGTAGGTAGAGAATACTAAGGGGCGCGAGAGAACTCTCTCTAAGGAACTCGGCAAACTGGCCCCGTAACTTCGGAAGAAGGGGCGCCTGATAACATCAGGTCGCAGTGACCAGGCCCAGGCGACTGTTTACCAAAAACACAGGTCTCCGCAAAGTCGTAAGACAATATATGGGGGCTGACGCCTGCCCAGTGCCGGAAGGTGAAGGAAGTTGGTTATTTTGTTTTACAAGAGAAGCTGACGACCGAAGCCCCGGTGAACGGCGGCTGTAACTATGACAGTCCTAAGGTAGCGAAATTCATTGTCGAGTAAGTTTCGACCTGCACGAAAGGCGTAACGATCTGGGCGCTGTCTCAGAGAGAGACTCGGTGAAATAGACTTGTCCGTGAAGATGCGGACTACTAACATTTGGACAGAAAGACCCTATGAAGCTTGACTGTATTCTGGAATGGAATTCGGGCTTTTCTTGCGCAGTCTAGGTGGGAGGCGTTGAAGATTTCCTTCCGGGGAAATTGGAGCCATCAGTGAGAGACCACTCTGGGAAGGCTAGAATTCTAATGGCGATCCTTGAATCAGGACGCTTGACAGTTTCAGATGGGCAGTTTTTCTGGGGCGGAAACCTCCTAAAAGGTAACGGAGGTGCGCAATGGTTCCCTCAGTCTGGACGGAAATCAGACATTGAGTGTAAAGGCAAAAGGGAGCTTGACTGTGAGACCTACAAGTCAAACAGGGGCGAAAGCCGGCCTTAGTGATCCGACGGTGCTGTGTGGAAAGGCCGTCGCTCAACGGATAAAAGTTACTCTAGGGATAACAGGCTAATCTTCTCCAAGAGTTCACATCGACGAGAAGGTTTGGCACCTCGATGTCGGCTCATCACATCCTGGGGCTGTAGTAGGTCCCAAGGGTTGGGCTGTTCGCCCATTAAAGTGGTACGTGAGCTGGGTTCAGAACGTCGTGAGACAGTTCGGTCCATATCCGATGTTAGCGCTAGAATATTGAGGTCAGTCACTCATAGTACGAGAGGACCTGTAGTGATCATGCCTATGGTCTATCAGTTCTTTTTCCAAAAGGAAACGCTGAGTAGCTACGCATGGAGTGCATAACCGCTGAAAGCATCTAAGTGGGAAGGCCAGACCAAGATGAGTATTCTCCATTAAGCCGCAGCAAGACAAGCTGTAGATAGGTATCAGGTGTAAGATCAGCAATGGTTTGAGCCGAGATATACTAAAGGCAGACTGATTTTGACCTTCTAGGCCCATGGGGCCTCGGGGGTTTCCCCCGGCCAATAGGGCCTAGGGTCGTGGGACGGGGGGCAAAGCCCCCGGCCCTGACCCGAACTAGAAGAAATAAAAAAATTTTAAAATTATCTCCGGAGCTATGCTCCGCTGTAACTCTGGTGCTCTATGCTTAAGTGGAACCACTCCAATCCATCCCGAACTTGGTTGTGAAACTCTTAAGAGGTTAACTGACTTGTCGGAAGTCTGGCAGGAAAAACTAACTTAGTGCCAGGGTGAGCTTTCAATTGCGCCCTTATCTTTGCTTGTTTCTTTTTCAAAGTTAAAAAAACAAGCAAACAAAGAACTGCTTTTGCTTCGGGCCTCTAGGGGCCCAAGGCCCCTCGGGGGGTTCCGAGGGACCAAAGGTCCCTAGAGGCCCCTTGGGCCTAGGGCTTCGAGAAGCCCTCGACCCCCGGCCCGTAGGTCGAGGCTCTTAGGCCCAACGGGCCTAGCGAAGAAGGATTCCGGGAGAGATGGCTGAGTGGTCGAAAGCGGCTGATTGCTAATCCGTTGTACGAGTTTTTTTCGTACCGAGGGTTCGAATCCCTCTCTCTCCGTTTTATTGATTTCATTTTCAAGCTTTTTATGTCCCTTCTCCTTTAGATGGTTCTTTGAGGCTTCGCTCATTCGGGTCTTCGGGCTTCTAGGCCCATAGGGCCTCTAAGGCTTTGAGAAGCCTTCGGGGCCTTCGAGGGGCCTTTGGCCCCTAGACCCAACGGGTCTCTAGGGGCCAAAGGCCCCTCGGAAACCCCGAGGGACCAAAGGTCCCTAGAGGCCCCCCAAAAACCAGACGCTTGTTCGGCTCTTTTTTCCCGTCCGAGAAAGTAGGAACCCCAGGGTTTCGGACTTTGGATCCGACAAATTTGCCCCTAACTTTTTGAACATGCTTTCCAAATATTTAAAAACGAAATGTTTAACTCAAAAATGAAGCTTATTAAATTAACTTAACAAGCTTCATAAAAAAATTTAAAAGTCAATAATAAATAATTAAACAATTTTAACTTTTGCTCCTGCATCTTCTAATTGTTGTTTAGCAGCTTCCGCTTCTTCTTTAGAAACAGACTCTTTAAGAGCTTTTGGTAAAGTTGCTGTAAATTCTTTAACTTGATTAACAGCAATGTTAGCAATTGAACGAACTACTTTATAAACAGCAACTTTTTTATCGCTAGGAATCTCTTCTAAAACGACATCAAATAATGTTTTTTCTTCCTCTTTTGGAGCAGCTTCTGCGGCTCCTGCCGTAGGAGCCATGATAACAGCTCCACCTGCAGGCGCAGACGCGTCAACACCAAACGTTTCTTCAATTTTAGAAACTAGTTCAGATGCTTCTAACAAAGTTAACGTTTTTAATTTCTCTAAAATTTCATTAACAGCAGACATATTGATTCTTTCATTTAAAAATCTCTCTAAACTTATCTATTTTTGCAAAAAAATTTGATAAATTAAGACTTTAGCCTTTTCTATTATTGAAAAGAAGCTAAAAAACAAATAAACGACAATCTAGAATTGATGTTTTTCTAAGATAAAAATATTTTAAAACTAAAATAAGAAAAAAACAAGAATATTTTACTAAAATTACAAATCACCATGTACAAACTTATTGAAATTTTAAAAAAACGTCTAATACATATTTAAAATATGTCAAAAGTTTACTCAATCATAGCATGATAAGTAGCAACTGTAGCTGGCGAAGCACGATTTAAATGACGAAAAATCAAATACTTGAATAAAACATCTAATAAAACTGGTAAAGTAGCAACTAATAAAAAAATTGTTGTTTGACTTTCAGGTAATCCATAATGATCAAAAAAAGATGAAAAAAATAATTCCCAAATATTAGGTGAATGATAACCAACTAATAAATCAGTTAAAAATAGAATAAATAAAGATTTTTTACTATCGTCTAATCCAAAAAACACTTCTAAGAGAAAAGATTTTGTAATATTAATTTGAATTTCTAAAGCAAAAAATAAATAGCATAGGGTAGAAAAACTAATTAAATCAGCAAAAAAATTAGTAATAGCTTCAATGCTTTCTTCGTTATAATGTATTGCAAGTTCTAAAATTTTTTCATGCAAACGGTTTTGAACCGAGACTGAAAAAAGTTCTGTAGAATAAGAAGGTTCTAGTCTTAAAGAAGGTATTTGAACTGAAGTTTGTACAACATAAGATGGTATATCGACAATATTTAAGTGGTTCGTAAAATGTGAAACGGGCATGTTTGATTTATTTTGCGGGGGGTTTCCCCCGAAAACTGTTTCTATTGTTCTCTCATTAAAAGATTTAACATCATCATTTTCATAGATTTGTACTGAGTTTGTCGGAAAAACTTCTAAAAGATTTTCCGAAATATTATTTTTTGTATAAACATTTACACCGGATTGATGAAAATTAGGTAAAATTAGAGATTCAAAATAAATTTTTTCTTCAAAATCCTGAAGTTCTGTAAACGCGCGTTTTTGTTGATATGAATTTAAGAAAATTTCAGGTTGATTAGTATTCCAATAATATTCAGTTATAGGACGAACTAAATAATTTTTTGCTATAAAATTAATAAACAAAGGAACAAATAATAAAATAAACACACATTTGACTGTAGTTAAAAATAAATATCTATAAAAACGATATTCTTGAATAACTAAGTTTTCAACATCAAAAAATATTTGTTTAAAAAAACGATCAAAAACCCTATTAAAAGAACGTGGAAACAAACCAATTTCTTCATAAGTAATTGAAACAACCTGTTGCTTTGAATTTTCTGACAAACGTGAATTACGATTTCCTAATGTGAAAGAAGTTAATGACTTTGTTGTTGACATTTTTGTATAAGATTTATTTGAATTAGAACTATTAAGATTATTTTTTCTTAAATTATTTTGAGAAACAAAATTTGTAGGAGAATAATTAGACAAAGGTGAAATAAGAAATTTAGTAGGATTTGAGGGTTCGTTAAAACGATTTTCATTTATTTTTTTATTGTTTTTTGCTATTTGTGATATTAAAGGTTCAGAAGATTGAAAATTAAGAAATTGAAAAATTTTTTCTTTAAACCTTTTAAAAAAAGGCGAGCTTTTATCAGGATTTTTGTTTGATAACATCTAATTATTTGTAGACTTAAATTAGAAAATTTTTCTAAATTTTAAAAATAAAAAAAAAATATAATACAACATTTCTAGTAGAAATTAGAATTTTACTTTTTCACAAATAAAGTAAATTCGCAATCTATTTAAAAAAAAACTGTAGATTCAATCAAAAAAAATACAGCTTTAATATAGAACAGAGATCTATAGTTTGTAACTTCATTTCCACAATTATTTGCATCTTATTTAATTTTTACAGATAAAGAATCAAAAAAAATAAACATGAAACATTTTTAAAATGTTGTTCAAAGTTTAGTTAGTAAAGAAAACTAAGATTGATTGAAAATTTTTTTAGCAAAAAAACTTTCAATCAATCTTAAAAATAAAAAATAATTAATCTAAGTTTCCTTTTCCTGGGTTTCTAGCAGGGTCATTAGATAAGAAACCAAATACGAATAAGAAAACAAAAAATGTTACAACAGTATAAACAAAGATTTTAAGTGTTAACATGTGTAATAAATTAAACTGTAAATTTCCAATGATTTATAGATACAAAGTCAAAAATGTTTAAGCAAAAATTTATCTTATTAAATTAAATATTCTCTAATCTAAAAATAAATTTTTTAAAATTACGCTGAAGGATTTTGAGATTTAAATTCTTCACGGTATTCTTCAATAGCTTTTTTAAGTAAATTTTCAGCTTCAGGAGTGAAAGTTAAAGTTGTACGAAGAATTTCACCATATTGTGGATAATTGTTTGATAAGTAAGTTCTTAACCCAGTTAAGAATGAACGGACTTGAGCCACTTCTAAAGAATCTAATAAACCATTTGTTCCAGCATAAATACTTGAAACCTGATCTTCTAAAGATAATGGAGAAGATTGCGCTTGTTTTAAAATTTCACGTAAACGAGAACCACGAGCTAATTGGTTTTGAGTTGCTTGATCTAAATCTGAAGCAAATTGTGAAAAAGCTTCTAATTCAGCAAATTGAGCTAATTCTAATTTTAATTTACCAGCAACTTGTTTCATTGCTTTCGGTTGAGCTGCCGAACCTACACGTGATACAGAAATACCAACGTTAATGGCAGGACGAATCCCAGAGTTGAATAAATCAGCAGAAAGGAAAATTTGACCATCTGTAATAGAAATTACATTAGTTGGAATATATGCCGAAACGTCACCTTCTTGTGTTTCTACAATAGGTAAAGCTGTCATACTTCCTTCACCCAATGCATTGCTTAATTTAGCAGCTCTTTCAAGAAGACGTGAATGTAAATAGAAAACATCACCAGGATAAGCTTCACGTCCTGGTGGACGACGTAATAATAAAGACATTTCACGGTAGGCTTGAGCCTGTTTTGAAAGATCATCATAAATTGTTAACGTTGGACGCCCAGTATACATAAAGTGCTCTGCTAGAGTCGCCCCTGTGTAAGGTGCTAAGTATTGTAATGTTGAAGGTTCGTTAGCATTTGCCATTACAATGATTGTGTAATCTAGTGCACCACGTTCTTTTAAAGTATTTAAAACCTGTGCAACAGAAGAAGCTTTTTGACCAATTGCAACATAAACACAAATTACTCCTTTACCTTTTTGGTTTAGAATAGTATCTACAGCAATTGCTGTTTTACCCGTTTGGCGGTCACCAATGATAAGTTCACGTTGACCACGACCAATAGGAATCATAGCATCTACAGAAACAAGTCCTGTTTGTAATGGTTCATATACTGAACGGCGTGAAATAATACCCGGAGCTGTTGATTCGATTGCACGAGACCCTGTTGAAGCAATTGTACCTTTCCCATCAACTGGACGAGCTAAAGCATCTACAACGCGTCCTAAATATGCGTCGCCAACAGGAATCTCGGCAATTTTTCCTGTACAACGAACTCGACTGCCTTCTGTGATTTTTAATCCATCACCAAGTAATACAGCACCTACATTGTTTGCTTCTAGGTTTAAAGCAATACCAAGCGTACCATCTTCAAATTCTAAAAGTTCACCAGACATTACTCGATCTAATCCATAAATACGAGCAATCCCGTCCCCAACTTGGAAAACGATTCCAAAGTCTACCATTTTAACTTCTGGCGTATATTCTTCAATTAAACCTTTAATTAAATTACTCAATTCTTCAGGTGTACGCATTGTCATAAGATTTTAAATTTTAACGAAAAGTCAAGATTTGGTTTTAATTAAATTGACTTTTTTTAGACTACTGTTAATTTATTTTAAATTTCACTAAATTAGAATTTCTTATTGTTAAAATGAAAAAACAACTTGATTTAAATAAATCAATTTTGAAATATAAAAAAGTTTCAGTAATTAAATAACTTTGGAGGCCGGAGGGGGTCCCCCCCCGGGTTGTACCGAGGGGCCTTTGGCCCCTAGAGGCCCTGTGGGCCTAGCAAAGCCGAGGCCCACAGGGCCTAACGGCCCGTTCAAAATCTATGATTTTGAAGCAAAAAAAATATAATCTCAGGATTCTAAAGAAAAACTAAATTAAGGTTGTAATTTATTTGTATAAATTAATAGAAAAATTGTATAGAAAGCAAATTTGAAAAACAAGATAAAAAATAACTAAAAATTATTTATAAATAATTAGATCAACAAACTTTTAAAGATTTTGAACACAACTTTCAATAATACTATTAAAAAGAACTCTTCCTGCAGTTGTTCTAACAAAAAAAGTATCACATACACCTTCACGAGTTATATGTTTTTGTACTTTTGGACGAAGTTCGATCCAAGAACCTTCACTGTTTAAACGAATTTCTAGTGGTTGAGAAAAATGATGTTCCATTTCAATAGATCCATTCCATTTAATCCAAATAGGTGTTTGAAGATGAATCTTTTGTTGTTGATAAGCTAATAAAACTTGTTGCATGTTCAAAAAATAAAAACGAGTTCCTACAAAAAAAGGTCGTCCTTTGTGAAATGTTGAAATTTGTAATAACTCAGTTGTTAGATAGTAACAACCTAAAATCATATCTTGACTAGGTAAGAGCATAGGTTCTCCCGTTGCAGGAGATATTAAGTGATTTCTAGAAGACATTAATTTCCAAGCCTCTGTTCGAGCCTCAACAGTAATTGGAACATGAACAGCCATCTGGTCTCCATCAAAATCAGCGTTAAAAGCTGGGCAAACTAAAGGATGTAATAAAATTGCTCGACCCTCAATTAATTTTGCTTGAAAAGCTTGAATTCCTAATCTATGTAAAGTGGGAGCTCGGTTAAGTAAAATAGGATGATTTTGCATAATTTCTTCCAATAAATTCCAAGTAATTCTTTTTTGAGTCTTTAAGATTGTTTTTGCACCAATAACAGTTCGTGCTAATTTATATTGAAAAATTCTTTTTATTAAAAATGGTAAAAATAATTCTATAGCCATTTCAAATGGTAAACCACATTGAGAAATTTTTAAATTCGGACCTACTACAATAACAGAACGACCCGAATAGTCAATGCGTTTTCCTAAAAGATATTGTCTAAACCTACCTTGTTTGCCTTTTAAAATTTCAGATAAAGATTTTAAAGGTTGACCACGCGAATTGGTTTCGGGTTTAACCTGTCCTTTTCCGTTTTGAATCAAATTGTCTACTGCTTCTTGTAAAAGTCGTTGAGCATACTTCAATTCAAATCCAGGTTCATAATTAACCATAGATGCATTGGCTCTTAAGAATTTTTTTAAACGTTCATTTCTATAAAGAATTCGTTGATAAAATCTATTGAAATCAGATGCAGCTATTTGATTTTGCATTTTTAAAATAGGACGAAGATCGGGAGGTAAAACAGGAAGTGTGTTTAAAACAGCCGCACTAGGTTTAACATTTTTTTTGAATAGTTTTCTTAAAAGTTTTAAACGACGAATAATTTGATCACGCTTTTGTAAAAGTTTTTGAACTTGCAAAAACTCTGATTTTTTTTCTGCTACCTGTTTTATATAACGAATATATCGATTTAATTTAGGTAATAAATTTTGATGTTGCTTTGCCATTTTTTTTAACTCAATACCTTCATATTGAAACAATAATTTTTGGGTCAGATTAGCTCCAAGAATCGGTATGGCTGTAGAAAAAGAATAACCCGAAAAAGACTCTGAAATAAAACGATGTTTATAAAAAGAACTACGTTGATCTTGCATCTCAACAGAAGCTGTATTATAGTATAAAAAATATCGCCAATCTTTTTCTGTTTGCCAACCATTTGAATAAGCAACTGTATAAATATTGTTAAAAAGAGTTAACGAAGAGTGTTTTGTTTTATTCTTTAAATCAGACAATTTTTTTTTTATTGTCGATAAATTTTTTAAATAAACAACATATTGAAAAGAATCTGCTGGTTGAAATTTTAAAAATGGATGAATTTTTTTCTCTTTACTCAATCTTTGAAACATTAATTGATGGACTTTAGAATTTTTATAATTCTGAAAGGAATTTAAAGCAACTGTTTTTTTTGAAAACGGAAAACATTCAGAATTGTGAGGCTTTTTTGGATAAGAAACTTGTTGTTTTTCCATTGAAAAAATCTTAAATTCTTTTTGATTAGTTGTTAAATATTTTGTCAAACCTTGACCATAAGATATTTTGAAAAAAACAGTTGTTATCTTATTTAACAAAATATTTAAGTACTGAACAAAATTATTTTGCGAATTTTGCAAAATTTGTTGAATTTCAAAAAAATGAAAAGTTTTTTTATTTTGATGTAATAAAAGATTTGTTTGTAGAAATCTAGATAAAAAATCTAACTCCTCCGTTCTATTTAAAAAACTTAAAAGATGTTTGTTTTTTTCACTAAAATTTAGCCAAACTTGTCGTTTAAGATTCTTAAAACTTAACAAAGTTAATATTAATTGTTCTTTTAATAAAAGAATTGATGGTTTTCTTAAAAATGAATCTATATTTTCTTGAATAATGAATAACAAATAAAGAAAGAAAATATTTTTGAAAGTTTGATCTAAAAATAATTGATTTTCGTTAATCACAACCGTTTTTAATGAACGATTAAAACTCGTATAAGCAAAATAAATAGAATTTTTTTGATTTTTATAAATAGATTCCCAAACATTTTTTAATTCAATTTTATGAATTAAAATTAGAAAGTTATTAAGAAAGTTTATTTTTTGAGACTTTTCTTCTGATTGAGTTAAATCACATTTCGGATTGTCTAATTTAGGCATAGTTGATTGATCAACAAGTAAAATATTTTTTGTTTGTGTAAAATCTACTACATAAGAATAAGTATTATTATTATACCAAAACCCTAATGGATTTTGAAAATCTGTTAACAGGTCGGTAGGGCGAGACCCCATGGGTCGAGGGCCTTCGGCCCCTGGGGGTTCGAGGGCAGAAGGCCCTCTGAGACTCATCTGGTCTCTAGGGCTTCTCGAAGCCCTCGCCTTTGGCCTTCGCATAACAACATTATGGACAAGCTCCTGAGTAACTTCTTGTTTTGTTCTTTGATTTTTTTGTAAAATTATTGATGATTTTTTGTTAGATTTTGCATACAAATAATTTTTGAAAATTAAACCTAAAAGAGAAAAAGACTTTTGTATTTTAAATGAACCAGAAAGACTATAATTTTTTTTTATTTCTTTTAAACAAAAAAAAGTTCGTCTTACAATAGAAAAATAAGTTTCTTTATAAAATTGTTTAGTAACATTTTTATGAATTGTTAAAAATGCTCGTTTTTTAACATTTTTAGAGATTTTCTGTCTTAAAAAATTTTTAACTTTTGAAGTTTTATCTAATGTGTTAGAATAAGATGAATTGCTACTTAACTCAAAAGATTTTTCTAAATATTGAATCTTTGCTTCTAAGGAGTCGTTTTCTAAAGATCTCATATTGTTTAAAGTAGTGGGAATAAAATCAATGCTTTTTTGTAAAATTGGAACTTTTTTTCGTTTTTCTAATTCGTTTAATTGTTTTTTTTTAAATTTCAATTTCAATCCCTTTTTTCTAGTGTGAAAGTTTTTATCGGTCAATTGTAAAGATTTTTGATATAAATTGAGCAATCCAGAAGGTGTTAAATTCATTTGTAATGAATTAATAGGTCTCCAATAATATTCTAGTGTTGTTATTTGCATACAATAAATAATAGACTCTAAATCTTTTTTTCGAATATCTAAAAGTAACGATAGATAACTTGGATTTGCACGTAAGTACCAAAGATGACTTACAGGTGAAATTAATTTAATATAACCTAATTGATAACGTCTTATGACGGACCAAGTATATTCTACATCACAATTTGGGCAAAAAATTCTTTTTGATTGTTTTACGTTTAAAAAGGTTTGAACATAGCGATCATCTTCAAATGGTTTTTTTTTATGACCACATGCACATTCAAAATCTTTTAAAGGACCAAAAATACGTTCGCAAAAAAGACCACCTTTATGAGGTTTAAAAGTCTTATAATGTAAAGTGTTAGCGTTTAAAACTTCTCCAAAAATCTTACCATTGGGTAAAATTTTTTCAGCCCATTCAACAATTTTATCTGATGAAGCTAATCCGATTTTAACTAACTTTAATTCTTGAATTTTTGAGTATCCATTTAATTGAGAAGGCGTTAAGCTTACCTGAGTATTATTTTCAGAATGAATACTAGTTTTTTTATTTGGAAAATTAGAATTAACATCATTTTTTGAAGTGAATTCATTTGGTAATGCAGTTAGTTTTGAGAACTCAAGATTTTTAAAGTTTTCTTGATTTTCTAAAGAATCCGAAAGAAGCTTTAGTTTTTGAAAAATAAAAGAAGACTTAATTATTTTTTTTGAATAATTTTCTGCTCTCATATAAAAACAAATTAAGACAATCTTCAATAATAGTTTGAAGTTTTTTTTTTACTTTGACTGAATTTCGATTAAAAATAAAAACTTATTGATTAAATAGGTGTAAAAAATCTTGATTAATTTAAATCTTAATTTTAAACAAATCAAAAACTGGATCATCTAAAAAAACGGAGTCGACTGGGGCGGAAGGATTCGAACCTGCGAATGTCGGTGCCAAAAACCGATGCCTTACCACTTGGCGACGCCCCAAAGTTCAATAAAGAAAGTAAGCCGGGGAGGGCCTTGGGCCCTCGAAGTCCCTGCATAACCTAGTTATGCTAGATAGGCCCAAAAATTTTATCAAAAAATTTAAATAAGGGTGCTGCTACTTAAAGTTCTGACACGATTTTTTCAAATTTTTTTACAAAATTTCGGGCTTAGGAATAAATATAACACATTGATTAAAAAAAATCAATTTTATTAACTAAACATTCTTTCTAATTATTTAATAGAAAAGACATTGCACTGTATAGGAATTGAACCTATCTAACACCGATTATGAGTCGATTGCCTTATCCGCTCGGCCAACAGTGCTTAAAGTAAATATTTAAAATAAAAGGCCTTAGAATGACACAATTTTTTTGATTATATATTTCAATTTATGAAAGTTACATTAAATAAGAACAAGTTGTTCAAAAAAACTATAAAGATAAAAATTTATCTTTATAATTTCAAGTGATAAATTCTTAGCGTTCAAAAAAATATACGAAGGCGAGGGCCAAAGGCCCTCTAGGGCTTCTAGGGGCCAAAGTCCCCTAGAAGCCCTAGAGGCCCAATGGGCCTAGCCCTAACGGTAAGAATTTATCACTTGAAATCATTTTTATAGAGGTCCTGAGATACCTTGTTTACGAATCATTAAGAAGTGCATTAACATGAAAACTGCTGTTAATAAAGGTAACACAAAAGTGTGTAAACTATAAAAGCGAGTTAATGTAGCCTGGCCAACACCAACACCACCACGTAGAAGCTCCACTAGGGGGTCCCCTACTACAGGAATTGCTTCAGGTACACCTGTTACAATTTTTACAGCCCAGTAACCAATTTGGTCCCATGGAAGAGAGTATCCTGTAACACCAAAAGAAACAGTACAAACTGCCATAATAACCCCTGTTACCCATGTAGATTCTCTAGGTTTTTTAAAACCACCCGTTAAATAAACACGACAAACGTGTAAAACCATCATTAAAACCATCATACTAGCAGACCAACGGTGAATAGAACGAATTAACCAACCAAAATTAACCTCTGTCATAATATATTGCACAGAAGCAAACGCCTCGGCTACAGTAGGGCGGTAATAGAAAGTCATAGCAAAACCAGTAGCTACTTGAATTAAAAAACATGTAAAAGTAATACCACCAATACAATAAAAAATGTTAACGTGAGGTGGTACGTATTTACTTGAAATATCATCGGCAATTGATTGAATTTCTAAACGTTCTTCAAACCAGTCATAAACTTTACTCATGTTATTAAATCTCCTAAAAAATTGTAAGACCATTAAACTCAAAAAGGGTACTTAAGATTATATCTTAGAGTATCTAAATATCAAAAATTAAAATCTACATATAGAAATTTATAATTATAAATAAAAATTTTTCTAGAAACTATAGTTTCTTAAACTCTAAAAAAAAATAATTTTAAAGTTCGTTTTTTTAAGTTCAAAATATTTATCTAAAAAAACCTCTTTCTTTAGTTACAAATGGTAATAATCCCATAATTCTAGCACTCTTAATTGTTTTTGCAATATAACGTTGTTGTTTTGCTGTTAATTTAGTTTGTCTTCTCGGAAGGATTTTTCCTCCTAAACCAATATAACGTTGTAATAAGCCACAATGTTTATAATCAATAATACGACGATTATAAATAGCTTTTTCTGGTTTATCTTTTAAGATAATAATTAAAGATTTAGGTGGAATAATTGGTTTAACAGGTTTTTGACGTTTCTTTTGATTTAATTGACGTTGTTTTTGTTTTTGCACACGAACTAGTAATTGTGAAACAGATAAAACTTTACGACGGCGAAGTGTTGATGTTGTCGTTGATTTTTTAGAGCTATTATTACGCGAGTTTGTTGTTTTAAGACTTGAGTTTTTTACAAAAGAATCTCCAGATTTCTTTTGAAAAGTATTTTGACCTCGTGTTAAAGAACTAATTGCAGATTTCTCTTTTGAGAAATTAAGACTTGGAGTTGAAGTATTTTCGTTCATAAATATATTAAACAATTGTTTATTTTAAAGATTACTTTTAAGTTGAAATAAACAATTTTTAATTTAAATTAAATTTGCTCAAACTTGTTTATGAAATTTGATAAATTTACCTAAAATCTTGATCATTTATCTAAATCTCATAATTTTTTTTTAAAAAGCTACTTTAAAATATAGAAAACTTGAAAAAGTTTTAATAATTCATTATGTCCATTATTGGTTAAAGCAACATTTACATTTAGATATAAAATCTAATAAATTTTTGATTTTTCAGTGATGTTGAAGATAAAATTGATTTGAAAAGTTAAATAATAAATAAAAATTGTTTGAAAATTTTTGTTTTCAAACAATTTTTATTTATTACTTAATAGAAGCAGCTTTTGAAATTGCTTCGTTAACGTTACCAACTAGATAAAAAGCTTGTTCTGGAAGTTCGTCTAATTCACCAGCAAGAACTTTAGTAAATCCTTCAATAGTTTCTACTAAACTTACATATTTACCAGGAGATCCTGTGAAAACTTCAGCAACGAAAAATGGTTGTGATAATAAACGTTCAATTTTACGAGCACGTGCTACAATAAGTCTATCCTCTTCAGAAAGCTCATCTAAACCTAAAATAGCAATAATGTCTTGTAGTTCTTTATAACGTTGAAGCGTACTCTTAACACGTTGAGCACAATCGTAGTGCTTGTCACCTACAATCCAAGGTTGTAACATTGTTGAAGTTGAATCTAACGGGTCCACCGCTGGATAGATCCCTTTAGAAGCTAAACCACGAGAAAGTACAGTTGTAGCGTCTAAGTGAGCAAAAGTTGTTGCAGGCGCAGGATCTGTTAAGTCATCCGCAGGCACGTAAACAGCTTGAATAGAAGTAATCGAACCATCTTTAGTAGAAGTAATACGTTCTTGTAACGAACCCATCTCTGTTGCTAAAGTTGGTTGATATCCTACAGCTGAAGGCATACGACCTAATAAAGCTGATACTTCCGCTCCGGCTTGTACAAAACGGAAAATATTGTCAATAAAGAATAAAACGTCTTGTTTGTTTACATCTCTAAAGTATTCCGCCATTGTTAGTGCAGTTAAAGCAACACGCATACGTGCTCCAGGTGGTTCGTTCATTTGACCGTATACTAATGCTACTTTAGAATCAGAAAGATTTTTTTCTACAATAACCCCTGATTCTTTCATTTCAGTGTAAAGGTCATTTCCTTCACGCGTACGTTCACCAACACCAGCAAAAACCGATACACCACCGTGAGCTTTTGCAATATTATTAATTAATTCCATAATTAGTACAGTTTTACCAACTCCAGCACCACCAAATAAACCAATCTTACCTCCACGACGGTAAGGTGCTAATAAATCAACAACTTTAATACCTGTTTCGAAAATAGAAAGACGAGTGTCTAAATCCACAAAAGCTGGTGCTGTTCTGTGAATAGGAAGACTTGCCTCGTTTTTAACTGGACCTAGTTCGTCAACAGGTTCTCCTAAAACGTTAAAAATACGTCCTAAAGTTGCTTGACCAACTGGAACACTTAAAGGTTTACCAGTATCTAAAACTTCCATACCACGCATTAAACCATCTGTAGGGTTCATAGCAACAGCACGTACACAATTATCTCCTAAAAGTTGTTGAACTTCACAAGTTACACTCATTTCTTGACCGGCTGCATTTTTTGAGCTAATTTTTAATGCATTATAAATATTTGGTACTTGTCCTTGGCCAAAAGCAATATCTACAACTGGTCCAATAATTTGTACAACACGTCCTAAGTTTTTAGTGTTTAAAGAATCGCTCATGTTTTTAAATGTTTTTAAAATTTTTTTTTAGACTTATTTTTTATTTTATTTCCTTAAGCTTTTTTCATTGAAAAAAGTAAAAAATATATGATCACTAAGATATAAAAAAATGACATTTGAAAATAGGCAGGAAAATTTTGTTTTGTTCTCAAACTTATAATCTCTTGCCCAAAAAATTTTTTATTGAGAATAAACCTTTGAGGGGCCAAAGGCCCCTATTGGAAAATTCAATTTAGAAAAAAAAATATATTGTTACCATTTTTAAAATTAACAAATCCTAAAAATAAATTTTATTTATTTTGAAAAAGTTTACAATAAAATAAAAGCTAAGGCCCTTTAATATAAACTATTATTTTTGAATCATAGTTTGATTTAAAACCACTTCAGTGTTGAGTTGCCTTTGACAAATTTACTGAGTTCCGTCACCAATACTTACTTATATTTTGAGCAAGGAGGGATTCGAACCCCCGACTCTGTGGTTCGTAGCCACATGCTCTAGTCCACTGAGCTACAAGCCCTTCAATAGAAGAATTTTATACATATTAATCTTTTTTTTTTTTTTCGTCAATCCAATTAAAAATTGGTTTAAAAAATGAAATAAATTTAGAAGAAACAATATTCGTTTCAAGAATGTTGTTTCTTCTAAATTTATTTCAAAATTTTGTTTATTCAACGATATTTGTAACAACCCCTGCACCTACTGTGCGGCCTCCTTCACGAATCGCAAAACGCATACCTTTTTCAATAGCGATTGGGTTAATTAATTGAACAGTCATATTAATTTGGTCACCCGGCATCGCCATTTTATTAGAATGCTCTTCTGCTACAGAAGAAGGATTCTTCATTGTGATGTGATTAAAAGAAGTAATTTTTCCTGTAACATCTGTTGTACGTGCAAAAAACTGAGGTTGATAACCAACTAAAAACGCAGAATGACGTCCACCTTCTTCTTTCGTTAAGATATATACTTGAGCTTCAAACTTAGTATGTGGAGTGATTGTTCCTGGTTTTGCTAGTACCATACCACGTTCGATATCTTTTTTTTGAACACCACGTAAAAGAACACCTACGTTATCACCAGCCATAGTTTCATCTAAAGTTTTTTTGAACATTTCAAGACCTGTAACAACTGTGCTTTTTGTATCTTTTAATCCAACGATTTCAACGTTTTCCCCAACTTTTAATGTACCACGTTCTACACGTCCTGTTGCTACTGTTCCACGGCCTGTAATCGATAAAACATCTTCAACTGCTAATAAAAAAGGCTTATCTGTTTGACGTTCAGGAGTTGGAATGTATGCATCCACTTGATCCATTAATTGATAAATTTTATCTACCCATTCGTTGTCACCCGGTTTGATACTAGGATTTTCTACTAAAGCCTCTAATGCTAATAAAGCAGAACCTGTTACGATTGGAATTTCATCCCCAGGAAATTCGTATTTGTCTAACGTTTCACGAACTTCTAATTCTACTAATTCTAATAGTTCAGCATCATCTACTTGATCTTCTTTATTTAAGAAAACAACGATATTTGGAACACCTACTTGTTTTGCTAAAAGAATATGCTCTTTAGTTTGAGGCATGGGTCCATCGGCACCTGAAACAACTAAAATAGCTCCATCCATTTGAGCAGCTCCTGTAATCATGTTTTTAACATAGTCAGCATGGCCTGGGCAATCTACGTGAGCATAATGACGATTTTCAGTTTCATATTCTACGTGTGCAGTATTAATTGTAATACCACGAGCTTTTTCTTCAGGAGCTGAATCAATTTCATCATATTTTTTACCAATCGAACCACCTTTAGCGGCTAAAGCCATTGTAATTGCAGCTGTTAAAGTTGTTTTACCATGGTCTACGTGTCCAATTGTTCCAATATTTACGTGTGGTTTTTTACGTTCAAATTTAGCGCGTGCCATTGTTTATTAATAAGTTTTTTATAGTTTCTTTATATGTTTAAGCCAATTTTCCAGGTATCTTTAATTTAAAATCATTAAAGTTTTCGGGATGACAGGATTCGAACCTGCGACATCATGCTCCCAAAGCATACGCGCTACCAAACTGCGCTACATCCCGTAAAACAAGTCTATTTTACAAAATTTTTACCGATTTCTCAATAATTTATTTTAAACATTTTATTATTTGGGCTCTCTAGACCCATAGGGCCTCAGGTGACCCCGAGACCCTTTGGGTCTAGGCCTAACAGGTCTCTAGGGGCCTTTGGCCCCCCACGAAGTAAAATGTTTAAAATAAAAAAATTTTAGGCCCAACCGGACTCGAACCGATGACCTATTGCTTGTAAGGCAATCACTCTACCAACTGAGTTATGGGCCTATTTTTTCTTAACCTAATAAATTATAAATAAAAAAAAAATATTTACAACTCAAACTTGCATAATTTAAATCATTTGCATTCCTTTTTTAACAAATACAACTTGGGGGGCTATTGGGGGTTTTGCTGCATAACAAAGTTATGCAGGGGCACAGCCGAGGCCTGTTAGGCCTAGAGGGGCCTTTGGCCCCCTAGGGCTTCGAGAAGCCCTCGGGTCCCCGAAAGGTTAAGAGCCTCTAGGGCCGAAGGCCCTCGGGGAACCCCGAGAGGCTACGAGCCTCTAGAGACCCAATGGGTCTAGGCCCCTGAATAACAACGCTACGCAAATATTTAAATTAAATAATACAATTATTTACTATAAACAAACAGAAATCTTTAATTTAAATGTATATTTCTTATCAAAGAATAATCATTTAAATTAAAGATTTCTGTTTAAAAAATTATGCAGATTCATTTGATGCAGTTTTAACGTATAAAATTAAAAGGAACGAAGTAGGGATAATAATGAATAAAGCAGTTGCTGTTAAACCAAGAATGTTAACTTCCATGAAAAATGTTTAAAGTTAAAAATCGATAAAATCTCACTAAACAATATTATTGAAATAACAAATTTTTAAACTGTTTAAGGTTAAAAATCACTAAAATTTGAATTTAATGAAAAAAATTTTTTGTTTTTATTTTAGATCTTAATAATCTGTTTTGCATCTTTTGGAACACAAAATGCAAATAATTTAGAAAAATTTCAGTTTAAACTGAACCTAAAAGGTTAAAAATAAATAAAAAACTCGAGTATTGAAGAATTATTCTTTACTTATGACAATAATAAAATACAAAATCAGATTCATATTAAATTAAACTTTTTAACTTTATGTTTAATATGAATCTGATGAACTTTTGATAAAACAAAGTAATTTGTTATTTGCTTCTTAGATTACTAAACATAGTTAAAATAAAAGAAACTTAGTTGAACCAAAGTTTTAAATTTGAATTACTAACTTTTTAAATAACGAACGAGTTCACAATTCCTACAGTGAAAACAAGAAGAAACCAAAGACTTAAACCTGAAAAAACAATTCCTTTATTTTCAGACCAACCATTAGGTGTTGCAAAAACAACAGGTACACCTACTACTAAAGCAAATGAAACCCCGATTAAAGCAAGTAATGCAATTTGAAGAATTGATGTCATAGAATTAAAATAGAAATTTTCTTGCATTGCAAGAGAAAAATTTTTTAGGAAAATGCAGAAACTTTAAACAAAGAAGTTTTTTTAAAATGGTCATCTTACTCAAATAACCATATTATTTAGATAAAAAGACACTTTGCGGAGAGAACCTCCCCCCCACCCCCCAAACTAAGCCCATGCATAACCTTGTTATGCAGCACGTTGACTATAAATCTTTTAACATTTATCGCCAAGCCCCTGCATAACAACGTTATGCAGGGGCGAAGATCCGTTTAATCATTAAAAATGGTCTTAATTTTTGTAGAAACGGAAAAGTGACACTGCAGCTTCTGTATGCTCGGGCCACATTTTAAATATTAAAGATTTAAAATTCCTAATAAAAATAATCAAATAAAATAAAAATACTCGTAAATTTTTTTGTACTAAAAAATTTTTCAAAGATTTTTCATTGGATTTGATTTTTTCCAACTTAAATTGGAACCTTTATGGCTAAATGAATGTAAAAAAATGCATGCAAAGTGAAACGAATTATGTTGTTAAGATCAAATCACAGGAAAATGTGATCAAATTTTGATTCGCGGGGGGGTTTCCCCCCCGGGCCTTCGGCCCACGAAACCAGAATTTTTGATTCCAATCGTCGAAAAGAATCAAAGATTTTAGCAAAGATCGAACAATTGGTCGAAAGAATCAGCTACTTTTGCGGGAGGCCATTGGATCGAAGATCCAACGGGCAAAGATCCGGCGAGGGGCTTTGCCGAGGCCTGTTAGGCCTAGAGACCCTACGGGTCTAGGGCCTCAGAGCTTCCCAGAACCTAGTTTAAACTAGGTTGTTAGAATTTTTTTCAAAATTTTTTCATGATTATTAACATTCTCGCTAACGAAGCAATAGTAGTTTTTATTCCTTATTGTTGAATCCAACCATAGCTATGAAGGCCTTCCCCTAGTAAATTAACACCTAAATAACAAATCCAAACTACAACAAAACCAAAAGAAGCAATCATGGCTGGTTTTTTCCCTTGCCAGTTTTTTGTAACTCGAGTATGTAAATAAATTGCAAAAACGAACCATGTTAACAAGGCCCAAGTTTCTTTTGGATCCCAACTCCAGTAAGAGCCCCAAGCTTCATTTGCCCAAACAGCACCCGATAAAATACCAATTGTCAATAAAGGAAAACCGATCCCTAACATTCGATAACTTAAATTATCTAAAACTTGTGCCAAGTGAATTTTAGAATTTGGAAGATTCAAAATCATAGTCATTGTTTTTTCGTTTTTTACTGATCTCTCATAATTTTTTGAAGAAATAGAGAAAGTTAAAATGAGAAAACTAATTGCTAATAACGATCCAAACATTAACGCAGCATAACTTAAAATCATTACTGTAACATGCATCATTAACCAATTTGATTGAAGAGCTGGAACTAAAGCTGATGAATGTTGCATTTCTAGGGGTAAACTAAAATTTGCAAAGGCATTTATAAAAAAAGCAGTTGGTGAAGTCATTGCCCCTAACAACGTATCTGATGTCATTTTCTCTAAAACTAAATGAAATAACGTTAACGACCAAGATAAAAACATTAAAGATTCATAAAGATTGCTTAACGGAAAATGCCCAGATTCAAACCAACGTAAAGTTAATAAAATTAAAAGAGATAGATTAGCACTTATAATTCCTAAACGCCCTAGTTTAAATTGACGAGCATGTTGAGCTTTTTCTTCCGATGCTAACGAACTAGTATTTAACTGAGATGTACTTTTTAACGTATTTGAACTTTCTAAGGGAGTTTTAAAAATTATATCACTATTGCTCAAAGTTGTTGATAAATTTTCGGTCAAATTTGAAAAACTTGGATTTAATTTATCATTAGATAAAACAATAGGGATTGTAGTTGAAATACTTTTATTGGTTTTCGGAAGCTCCGCTAGGGCCTTTGGCCCTCTAGGGCTTCGAGAAGCCCTCGGGGTTTCCCTAGGTTCCTCGCCTGGGGGCGCGGGGTTCCCCACGGGCCTAGGGCTTTGGTAAACCTTCGCTGTCGGCCCCGAGGCCCTATGGGCCTCCCGATTTGAAGATTTAATAACAATCCCGCTAGTTTCAACCCAATAAGTAATCATAGAAAGAAATAAAGCGACAAATGAAAAATTAGATAGAAATGTTTCTAGTTTTTCATAGGATAAAAGGTAAATCATATAAACATTTTAAATAAGATCCTCTCTTAATTTTCGTTTTTGAACTTTAACTATGTCGTGAGTTTTAACAAAAAAAAGAAATTGAAAAAATTCTTGCATGCATGCGCTCAAGATTAAAAGTATTCTAAACCTATTATTTATTTCTCCAAGTATTTTTGTTTTGAAACGAAATGATTTCCATTATAAAATAAATGACTTTTTATATTTTGAAGATTAACTCTATCTTTTATTTTTACAAAAAAGAGTTGAGAAAATAATAAATAGGATAATTGTAAGTCGATTTTTTTTTAGTAAAAAAGAACAAAATCGAAATTTTTTTAATTTTTAAATAGAAAAATTTCTTAAAAATTTCGATTTTGTTCTTAAAAAAACAATACACAAAACTTTTTTATTGATTAAGTTAAAGTTTCACTTGGTTTATCCAAATTTACCAGAAGTTGAAGCAATTAAGAAGGCTGCATATGTAAATACGTAACCAACAGAAAAGTGTGCTAAACCTACTAAACGAGCTTGAACAATAGATAATGCTACCGGTTTATCTTTCCAAGCAACTAAATTTGCTAAAGGAGTTTTTTCGTGAGCCCATACAAGAGTTTCAATTAACTCTTGCCAATAACCACGCCATGAAATTAAGAACATGAAACCAGTCGCATAAATTAAGTGCCCAAATAAGAAAATCCATGCCCAAACAGATAAACTATTCATACCGAACGGGTTATAACCGTTGATTAATTGTGAAGAATTTAACCATAAGTAGTCACGTAACCAACCCATTAAATAAGTTGATGATTCATCGAATTGAGAAACGTTACCTTGCCATAAAGTTAAGTGTTTCCAGTGCCAATAAAAAGTTACCCAACCAATAGTATTTAACATCCAGAAAACAGCTAAATAGAAGGCATCATAAGCCGAAATATCACAAGTTCCGCCACGACCTGGACCATCACATGGAAAACTATAACCAAAATCTTTTTTATCTGGCATTAATTTAGATCCACGTGCATCTAAAGCACCTTTCACCAAAATTAATGTTGTTGTGTGTAAACCTAAAGCAATAGCATGGTGAACAAGGAAGTCACCAGGTCCAATTGCTAAAAACAATGAATTTTGATTGTTATTAATTGCTTCTAACCAACCTGGTAACCATAAGGCTTGCCCTGCAGCAGCTGCAGAACTACTTGAAGAAGATAATAAGAAATCAAAACCGTAAAGAGCTTTACCATGAGCTGCTTGAATCCATTGTGCAAATACTGGTTCGATTAAAATTTGTTTTTCAGGAGTACCAAAAGCTAACATTACGTCGTTATGTACATAAAGACCTAAAGTATGGAAGCCTAAGAATAATGAAACCCAGCTTAAATGAGAAATAATTGCCTCTTTATGGTCTAACATACGTGCTAAAACGTTTCCTTTATTTTGCTCTGGGTCATAATCACGGATAAAGAAAATAGCACCATGAGCAAAAGCACCACAAAGAATAAATCCAGCGATATATTGGTGGTGTGTGTAAAGAGCTGCCATTGTTGTAAAATCATTTGCTAAGAAAGCGTAAGGTGGTAAAGCATACATATGTTGTGCAACTAAAGAACAAATAGTTCCAACAGATGCTAAAGCTAAACCTAATTGGAAGTGTAAAGAATTGTTTACTGTATCAAATAACCCTTTATGACCCGCACCTAGACGTCCACTTGGAGCAGTATGTGCTTCTAAAATAGCTTGAATACGATGACCAATCCCAAAATTTGTACGGTACATATGTCCTGCTACAATGAAGATTACAGCAATTGCTAAATGGTGGTGAGCAATATCCGTTAACCATAAACTTTGTGTTTGTGGGTGGAAGCCTCCTAAGAATGTTAAAATAGCATCCCCTGAACCACCAGATGTAGCAAAAATGTGACTAGCTGTGTCTGGATTTTGCGCGTAAGCTGCCCAGTTTCCCGTCCAGAATGGAGTTAAACCTTGAGGGTGGGGTAATTGAGTTAAAAAATTATCCCAACCAACATGTTGTCCACGTGATTCTGGAATTGCAACGTGAACTAAGTGTCCTGTCCAAGCTAATGAACTTACACCAAATAAACCAGAAAGGTGGTGGTTTAAACGTGATTCAGCATCTTTAAACCATGATAAAGACGGTTGGAAACTAGGTTGTAAGTGTAACCATCCTGCGAATAAGAATAATGCTGAAACAAGTCCTAAAAAAACAGACGATACATACAATTCTTGATTTGTTCTTAATCCAATTGTATACCACCATTGATAAACTCCAGAAGTGGAAATATTTACAGGACCACTCGCACCACCTCTTGTGAAAGCTTCGATTGCTGGTTGGCCAAAATGTGGATCCCAAATAGCATGTGCAATTGGACGTACATGAATAGGGTCTGCAACCCATGACTCAAAATTCCCTTGCCATGCAACATGGAAAAGATTTCCTGAAGTCCATAAGAAAATAATAGCTAATTGTCCAAAGTGAGACGCAAAAATCTTTTGATAAAGATTTTCTTCTGTCATACCATCATGACTTTCAAAGTCATGAGCTACAGCTAAACCGAACCAAATTCGGCGCGTTGTAGGGTCTTGTGCTAAACCTTGGCTAAATTTAGGAAACAACTTTGTTGCCATAGTTTTTCTCACTCCTAATTTACTCCAAATAAGCAAAGCGAACTTTGCATTTTATATAAATTTTTAATATAAATTTCTCAAAACTTATAAATTTATCTTAATTTTTTAGTAAGATTTTTATTAACTAAAAAACAAGTTAACGTTTTTTCAACTTTTGAGTTAGAAAAGTTGAAAATAAACTTTTAAATAAATAAATATTTTTACATTTTAACCTAAAATTTGAAATTTTTAAATAAATGAAAATATCAAATACTTTAGAGATTTAAAAATAAAATATAAGTACTACGTACTTATGCGAGTAAAAAGAAACATAAAATTTTTTTATGTTCATACATTATAATATAGGTTAATTAATTTTTTTTCAATACACAAAATAAAAGTTTTTAAAATTATGAATGTAACTTTACTTTAAAAATTTGATTTATATTGTTTTATTTATTTAGTTTTTCGACTAGGGCCTTCGGCCCTCGGGGGGTTCCGAGGGACCAAAGGTCCCTAGAGGCCCGTTGGGCCTAGGGCTTCGAGAAGCCTTCGCCTTTGGCCCCCCAAACATTTGCCTACCAAAATCAACGATTCGGGGGAGGTTCGAGGGGCGAGGGGCCTTTGGCCCCTAAAGGCCCCTCCCCGTCGAAACGTACCAAAAGTCAGTTTGAATCCTAAAAGAATTATTTTTAACTTCTTTACTAAACAATTTTTCCTGTAGGCAAATTCAACGTACTAAAAAAAGCTTTGGTTTATCAAAAAAAGCTTTAGATCGAACTGGGCTTAGCCTTTTCGATATTAGCTCGTTTAACGTTTAACAAATGTCAGTCTAGGGTCAAAGACCCTGGTTACAGTTGTGCCCAACTTTTATTGAAATCTTGGATTTCGAGATCAAAATTTGTTTTAGATCAAAGGTCCAATCAGCAAAGCACAAATTAACAATAAGGCTTCTAGGGGCCTTTGGCCCCTCGTATACACAATGAAAAATCATCATAAGTTGATGCGTAAAAACATTGAATAGAAACAATGAAAATTACGTTAAGTCTTTTATTCTAAGTTGAAATTTTTGAATTCACAAATCCTTTTGGAAACAATTTTTTGTTTATTTATTTTTGTTTTTAAGTTTTAACTTAAACTCTCTTGTTATTTAAAAGGTAAATTTAAATATTTTAACTTAGGCTTAGATTTTTTTCAAAAAAAGTTTTTCACGATTCAAAAAATGTAGACTTTTCACTTAACTGAGTGTTTATAAATTTAAACGTTTATATTTTCAACTCATACTTAAAAATATTTTTTTGAGAACGCCAGGTCAAACGAAAAATTTTTAAACATAGCGCTTTTGAAAAAACCTCTATTTAACCATTGTTTAGCCATATTTTTCATTAATTTAAAATTTTTTTCTTTTAAAAATTCTTTTTTAGACTAGTTTTTAAAAAGAAAAAAACTAGTCAGCGAAACAAGTAGGACTATGAGCTTTCAACTAATTATCTTACTAAATACAAAGATCCAAACAGATAAGTCTGTATTTCTAGAATTCCAGGGGCTTGCGAGGGGGGCTTTGCGGTGGCTGTGCCCCCGCAAAGCCTCCGCAACCCCACATAACTACGTTATGTATTCAGAAAATTTTAAACGATACATTGAACTCTTAAATTCTAGTTCTGAAAAATTTTCAGAGAAATTTCAAAAAATTATTTTAAAAATAGTTAAGAAATTTGAGCTCAGCTTTACACGATGATTAAATAGGTTTCAACCGCTTGAAGAGTTCTCTATATGTAGACATTAACCAGATTAATGTTATTAAACGAAAATTGAACAAGATTTTTAAAAATCTTAAGTACACTTTTTATCCAAGTATGAGATTGTAGTTATCTTATTTATTAACTGAGATTCGACACTTTTTCTTACGTTTTTTGTTTATTGTTGCTGATTAAAGTAAGCCTTAATTTTGATCTTTGAATCAATTAATTGTTAAAGGACCGGAATCAAAAATTCCCAAGATCGAAAACTCGAACAAGGTCTAACATAAGAAGTTCAAAGATTGGAAAAAAGTTACCTAAAAGCTCGTTAGATCAATTCTAGACTGATGCAAAAAATGAAAAAAAGACGTTTTAAATTATGACAAAATGTTTCTTTCTTTTCCTTTGTCCATTAATAAAAACATTGAGTGCTAGCTCAGAAAAACTTTTCAATTTATTAAAATAAATAATAACTCTAGAATCATATTAACAAAAAATAAAAAATTGACAAAAAAATAAAAATAAAATAATATTTATTATTAAAAAAATTTTTCAACAGCCCCCATCGTCTAGAGGCCTAGGACATCTCCCTTTCACGGAGAAAACGGGGATTCGAATTCCCCTGGGGGTAAAGAAATATTAAAAAAATCTTTTTAGAGTTTGGGAGCCTTGGGGGGACCCCCCCCAGCCCCTCGACAATGCCCCGTTCGTTCATTGAACGGGGTGAGGACTCGGAGCCTAGGCCCATGGGGCCTCGGGGCCTTTGGCCCCTCGCAAAGCTCCCGCGCCCTTTGGATCTTCGATCCAAAGGCCCCCATCCTGTAAAAGTCGAAAGACCCCCAATCTTAAATTCATTTAATATTTAATCCATTTATTAATTATGAAGTAATTTAAAAAAATTCATTAATATGTCAAGATACGTAGGACCGCGTTTAAGAATTCTTCGTCGCATCGGAAAACTACGAGGACTTACAAGAAAAAAACCTTTTAGAAGAGTCGTTCGAGGTCGTGGAAGATTAGAAGGAAAAGTTATTCCGCCTGGGCAACACGGTTTGACTAAATTGTTCAAAACTCGTCCTTTTGATTCTTCAGAATCTGATTATTTAATTCGTCTAAAAGTTAAACAAAGATTACGTTATAATTACGGAATTACTGAAAAACAATTAATTAAATATGTTCGTAAAGCTAAAAGAACAAAAGATTCTACAGGTCAAGTGTTACTTCAATTATTAGAAATGCGCTTAGATAACATTGTTTTCCGTTTAAACATGGCGCCAACAATCGTAGCAGCACGTCAATTAATTAGCCATGGTCATATTCAAGTTAATAACAAAAAAGTAAACATTCCAAGTTATATGTGTAAACCCAAAGACGTTATTTCTGTTTCGATGAAACAGACTTCGTTAAAATTAGTTAATAAAAATTTACAAGAATATTCTGAAAAAATGCGTTTTTATAAAAAACGTTTAGAAAAAACTCTAGCCTTTATTCTTTTTAAATTAGAATTAGCTACAACAATAACTACTGCATTAGAACTAATTAATTCTGGTAAAGTTCAAGTAAACAATAGAAAAATTAAAGTGCCAAATTATATTTGTAATTCAAAAGATACTATTTCTGTTTTAACAGAAAAAGGCAGTTCACCACGTAAAATTAAATTAACAGATTATTTACGTACAGTCTAACAGAATGATTAAAGTCAATAAAAATTGAAAATAGATAAAGGTAAAAAATATTTTTATCCATTTTTAGTTTTTATTGAAATTTTTAAAAGTTTCACTGAGTTAAGAACAAGTGTTAAAACTTTAAAAATAATTTACCTCTTTAAGAATTTAAAAAATCAAATTAAATTCATTATTATAGACAAAAAAGTTAATTTATGTTATTTTTTTATCTAAAATAATTTTTTTATAAAAGCCTTCGTGATGGAACTGGTAGACATCCTGGTTTTAGGAACCAGTGCACCCTGTGCGTGTCGGTTCGAATCCGACCGAAGGCAAGCTTCAAAAAAAAGATTTTCTATTTTTTGAAAAAATTGGTTTTTTTATTATATTAAAAAATAGATTACATTTATCTTAAAAACTTTAACAAAGTCGATTTTTAAATGTAAAAACTCAAAAACAATTAAACAATTATGCCAATTGGAGTTCCTCGTATTATTTATTGTTGGGGAGAAGAATTACCAGCTCAATGGACTGATATCTATAATTTCATTTTTAGACGTCGTATGGTCTTTTTAATGCAATATTTAGATGATGAGTTATGTAATCAAATTTGTGGTTTATTAATCAATATTCATATGGAAGATAGATCAAAAGAATTAGAAAAAAAAGAAATGGAAAATAGTGGACTTTTTAAAAATCAAAGCGTACAAAGAAACCCTAATCGTAGTGCAACCTCTCCGGACATAAATGCTTTTTCTGAGAATTCAGGTTCTTTTGGTATGAAAAAAGAAAAATCAATTGAGGATTTAATGATTTCAGAAGAAGATTTAGGAATTGATGAAAATCATACTTTAGAAAGACGAACTTTACAAAAAATTTCTTTAGAGTGGTTAAACTGGAATTCTCAGTTTTTTGATTATTCTGAGGAACCTTATTTATTTTATTTAGCAGAATTATTAGCTAAGGACGTAACAGGTGAAAAAGGGAATTTAGGTTATTCTTTTCATTTAAATGGTGAAACTTCTGCGGGGGCGGAGCCCCGCCAAGCAACATCTAATTTTAACTCGAATACTCAATTGAGTCGATTTATGACATTATTTAAACAATTATCAAATTCAAACTCTAACACTTTTAAAAATACCAAGTCACCTAATTCACTAAATCATTTTAACGTTTATTCTCCTTTTCGTTTTTTACAAAATTTAGCTGCTGAGGATAATAATTTATTATCAACTCCAGATTCTTTATTTTTAAATCAAAATACTCGAACAAATTTAGCTAAAAAATTAAAACAATTACAAAACGAAAAAAATCAAAAAAAAAACAATGTTTCAAATCTTATTTCAGATGTAGCTCAAAAAAATTTATTATCTAAACTTGAAAGTAGAGAAAATGAATGGCAATCTTCTGCCAAAGCTTTAGTTCAAAGAGAGTTACGTAAAAATTATACTCAAGATTATTCACTGTCTAATTTAAAGAATCAAAAAACAAAATCTCAAGAATATTTAAATTTAGGAACAACAGACGATGCTTCTTACTTAGAATATCGTGATTACTATAGAAAACAAACAGAACGCACGCTTCAAGATGAAGAATCGAAAAAAGTGTTTATGATTATTAATTCATTTGGAGGGTCTGTTGGAAATGGAATTACTGTTCATGATGCTTTACAATTTATCAAAGCAGGTTCTATGACTTTAGCATTAGGTGTTGCTGCCTCTGCGGCTTCACTCGCTTTAGCTGGTGGAACAATTGGAGAACGTTATGTTACAGAGGGTTGTCATGTTATGATTCACCAACCTGAAAGCGGACTTTCCGGTCAAGCCTCTGATATTTGGATTGATAGTCAAGAAATTATGAAAATTCGATTAGATGTTGCTGAAATCTACTCACTTTCAACATACCGACCTCGCCATAAAATCTTACGTGATTTAGATCGTGATTTTTATTTAACTGCAACTGAAACAATTTATTATGGTTTAGCAGATGAAATCGCGACTAATGAAACACTACATGAAATTATCGAAATGACAAGCAAAGTGTGGGATTATCATGATGCTCAACAACAAAAACTTTTAGAAACTCGAGAGAGTTTAAATTCTGGGGTAGATACACAAACACAAAATTAATTTGTATTTAACAAGTATTTATACATGAAAGCCAAATATTCAAACTTAAAAAAGATTTTCTTCGAAGCATATATATAATTCGAAGAAGATCTTTTTTAAGTTTGAATGTTTGCATAACAACGTGATACATTCGATGAATTGAAGTAAACTTGTTTTGTTGAGTTTGACAAGTTGATAGTTATCAAAATTACCACCTTCTGGATACCTTTCCAAATTAATTTCGTTTTCAAATGGTTTAGATCTGTTTTTTTGAAGTTAGTTTTAGTGATAACAATAAATATTACAACGATTTTTTTCAAAAAAGAAAATTACTTTTTTGTCTTTCTTCACCTGCCTTGAAAATACAAAAAGATACCAGTTTAAAGGCTGGCTGGGCAGTATTTGACTGATTTGCTTCTTTAAGAGCTAGGTTGAAACCATACTTTTCGTTCAGCCTTTCAGTTATGAATAAGAGGTTTTTCTGAGAAAAGTTAAAAAAATCTTAAGTTAGATCTGTAACATTCTCATTTTTTGTAATATTTATAATATGAAGAACCTTCACCCTTTTGCATTAAAAATTTTTGTGATGCATTGGGATATAGATTGAAAATAGAAGGTTTTTTCTGTATTTTCATCTGAATTCTCATCCCCTCTATCTCAGAATCCAGTTGATCCAATGTTAAAACTTATGAAATCATAAAGATTTAAAATTCTTCATTTTAAATTTTAATATTTTTTTCGGGCCCCCCCGTTGGATCGAAGATCCAAAGGCGAGGTGCCTTCGGCCCCTAGAGGCCCGTTGGGCCGGGGGGTTCCGAGGGCTTCGAGAAGCCCGGGGGGTTCCCCGAGGGCCTTCGGCCCTAGCAAATCATTTTTAACTCTCCAAAGAGTATCACCGGTATCCAATAATCTTTTTGGAAATGTTGGCTGTACTTATCAAAAAGGCGTAATTCATTATAAACCTTGCTTTCATCTTTTTTTTTTGCAAGATTTGATTGTTTATATTCTGATCGTTTTTGAATAACATATTATAGAAGAAGCTCTAAAGTTTTCCTATGTATGACTACGTTATGCGAGGGCCAAAGGCCCCCTAGGCCCGTGGGGCCTCTAGGGCTTCTCGAAGCCCCTCGGAAACCGAGGGGCCTTTGGCCCCTAGAGGCCCCGGGGGGAAACCCCGAAGGCTTCTCGAAGCCTTAGAGGCCCAATGGGCCTAGTATGTTAAATAATATTTTTTGCATGTTTTCGATATTGAGGAATTTCTCAGGTTTAAAGTCTTACTTAAAAATTTGAGCTGAATTTTCTTTAACAAGAATTGGGCAAGAATCGTACAATATTTCTGGTTTTAAAGAAATAATGGAAATATAGCAAATATATAAGCTAGCGTGTGTTTGTCAACTAAAATAAAACTAACCTTAAGGCTGATATCGTCCGAAGTGATAAAGTTTTGAAAATCCTTTATATTTTAAAAGCCGTAGATGATAAAAAACACTTTAAAACGATATAACGATTAAATTAAATAATTCTTGTTTTTTTAACAAGAACATAAACTTTAACAGGTTTACGTCTTTTTATTTTTCAAAATTATTTGTATTAGCGGATGACGCGATTCGAACGCGCGACATTGGACTTGGAAGGACCACGCTCTACCAACTGAGCTACATCCGCTTATAATCTTAATTATAAGCATTTTTAAAGAAAAAACAAAACTTAAAAGAGTGTTTGATTATTTTTACTAAAAAATTTTAATAAAAAAAAAGAATACTTAAAAATGAATAAGTAATGACTATTAAGTTGCATTCCTGAAAAAGAACATTTGAAATTTTTAAAGAAAAAAGTTTAAAAATCTAAACTGAGATTAAAACTTTATCCTATGTGAATATATTTGATTCAAAAATAGTTTTTTCTAAAAAAAAAGTAGAATTAATGTTGTTAACAAATAAGTATTTAGCTGTAATAACAACATTAATTCTACATAAATGATTTTAACTAAAAATTACCAACTAGCTTTTCTTACTCCAGGTAAAAGACCTTCATGTGCCATTTCACGTAAAACATGTCTAGATAGACCAAAATCTCTAAAATAACCTTGAGGTCTTCCTGTTACTAAACAACGATTATGCAGTCGAACTGGAGAACTATTTTTTGGCAATTGTTGTAATTTACAATGTAAATCTAATTTTTCTTTTAAAGAAAATGCTTGCTTAATTTGTTCTTTTAAAATAGAACGTTTTTTTGCATATTTCATTACTAAACGTTGACGTTTCAATTCACGTTGAATCATTGCTTGATTTGCCATAATGACGAAGTCTTTTTTTCAATTTTTATCATTCTAAAAGGTCTGGAAAATTTTATAAGTTTATAACTTATTGCAAACTTTTGACCTCTTTCTTTCATCAATTTTTCAAAAACAAAACTTATTTAACTAAAAATTTCAGATTGATGAAATGGCTAAATTAACGACGTTTTGCTTTTTTATCAGCTTTTACGTGACCTTTAAAAGTGCGTGTTGGTGCAAATTCTCCTAATTTGTGACCTACCATTTGATCTGTCACAAAAACAGGAATAAATTCTTTTCCATTGTATGTAGAAATAGTATGGCCAATCATAATGGGTAAAATTGTAGATGATCTCGACCAAGTAGTAAGCACTTTTTTTTGTCCTTGAGCATTTAATTTTTCAATTTTCTTAAGTAAATGATCTGCAACAAATGGACCTTTTTTAATTGAACGTGGCATTTTTTTTGTATTAAATTTTAGAGTTTTGAATTCTTTAAAAAAAAGAACAAACTTCTTTTACTAAAAGTAAAAAAAGTTTTTAGCTTTTAAAAATCTTTTTATTTGGATTTTTATCAATTTTGCCGAAACAACATTTCTCGACAAAATAAACTACGACATGAATTTTTTTTAGAATTTGTCGAAAAATTTAAAAATTTTTCGAATAACTCTAAAAAAATAAATCTAGTAAAATACTTTTGTAAAACAGTTGAAGTTTAAAATTTTTGAGCGTTATTCAAAAAATTAAGAATTTTTGTTCATTCTTTTCAACTTTAACCATAACTAATTTCTGATGAAAAAGTTGTTTGACTTGTTTGGGGGGGAACCCGAGGGCTTCGAGGGGCGAGGGACCTTTGGCCCCTAAACCCGTTGGGTCTCTAGGGCTTTTCGAAGCCCTAGAGGGCCAAAAGCCCTAGTCAAAAACTAGAAAAAAATCCATAAACTCTATCTAAAAACTTTTATTTTCTCTTACCTAAAATAAGAGTCGAACTGTATTTTTTTGGTTTACGTGTTAATTGGCCTAATGCTGGTCTGCCCCAAGGTGTAACAGGTCTTGAACGACCAATAGGACATTTACCTTCACCCCCACCGTGAGGGTGATCAACTGGATTCATTACAGAACCTCGAACTGTTGGTCGCTTACCTAGCCAACGATTACGGCCTGCTTTACCAATTGTTAAAATATAAGCTTCATGATTTCCTACTTGACCAATAGTTGCCCAACAATTTTTTGACACTAGTCGAATTTCTTTAGAAGGTAAACGTAATGTTACAAAATTCCCTTCTTTTGCTAAAATCTCAACACTTGATCCAGCTGAGCGTGCTAATTGACCTCCTGAGCCTGGTTGAAACTCAACATTATGTACTTGAGCCCCTAGTGGAATATTACGCAGGGGTAAAGCATTTCCAACTAAAATAGGTGCTTGAATATCTGATAAAATAGTATCACCGACTTGTAAACCTCGTGGTTGTAAAATATATCGTTTTTCTCCATCTTCATAACGTACTAAAGCAATTCTTGAATTACGGTTTGGATCGTATTCAATACTAGTAACTTTTGCAGGCATACCAATTTTATCACGGCGAAAATCGATTTCACGATAAAGACGTTTATGCCCTCCACCTTTGTGACGACATGTAATAACACCACGACTGTTACGACCTTTAGAACGATGGTTATTGGAAGTAAGTGATTTATCCGGTTTTGTATGTGTGATTTCGCTGAAATCTGAAACTGAACGATTGCGTGTACTTGGAGTAAAAGCTTTAAGAAAACGAATTCCCATAATTAAAAATTATTTTGAATAATTAACTTTTCAAATAAAGGTTGAAACAGAATAAAGATACAAACCTATTTGATATAGTTTGAATTTAAACTATTGTTTGGTTTTAAAAAACGTTTATTTTTTGTTTTAAAAAGTTTCTTTGAATAAAATCAATGAAATAGTAAGCTAGAGTTTTGTTGGTCTCTAGCAAGAGTTTTAGTTATGGAAACTTAAAAGGTTTTTAAAGCCTTTTTAAGGTTTCTCAAAATAAAAAATTGGATTCTAACTATCAAAATAGGGAATAAAAAATTAACTTAAATTTTTGATTTTTGACAAATTTAAAAGTTTATGAAATCAATATATTTTTTAGAATTAAAACTACATCTAAATTTTTTCGACATTTTTTCAAATTTAAAAAGAATTTTTAGTTTTCAATTTTTTGTTGGTTAAATTGAATTGATTGTCCTTCTTTTAGAGTTAACATTACTCTTTTATAACGAGGTCGGTAACCCATTTTCATGCCAACACGGACTTGTTGACGAGGAGGTCGATGTGTATTAATTGCAATAATATTAACTCCAAATAATTTTTCAAAAAGTTGTTTAATTTGTGGTTTTGTTAAGTTTAAAGAAACATCAAAAGTATATTGACGATTTTTAAACATAGCTAAATATGTTTTTTCAGTAATAACTGGATATTTAATTAAATCTAAATTCATTTCTACTGGCGACCAATGTAAATTCATTACAGAACGCCATTTTGTTAAATTTGAGTTAGTTTCTGTCATTATTAAATGTAGGGGAATTTTTTTAATTTTTATCTATCAAAATCACTGTTCCAGGAATGTTTGAGACTCCTTATTAGTTTAATTTTAAAAAGCTATTTCTCAATATTTTTTAAGTGATCTTTTATTAGATATTGAAAAAATTGAATATCTAAAGTTGGGCAAAATACTATAATAAAAGTCTTCGTTCGGGGGCTGAGGGCCGGGGGGTTCCCCCCGACCTATTGGGTCTAGCGCTCGAGACCCAACGGGTCGGGGGGGGGTCCCCCCCGCGCCCTTTCGATCAAAGATTGGAATAAGAAATGAAATTTGTTTTTCAAAATTAGTAATCGTTTTATTATCTGTAAATATCAATGTTTAATTTTGTTTTTTAATTAAGAAAAACATATAAATTACGTTAAATAGATTTTAAGAATGAGTGGCCTATTTTAACTTTAGGCTAATCCTGATGTTAATTATTACCTATTTCTAAATTAATCTGAGAAGGTAATACAAAACTAATAGAAAATACCCGCTATGAAATAAAAATGTAGACTCAGAATTCACTTAAATTTCATTTTCTATAAAAATATGTTTCTAGTATTTCTTGTCCAAAAAGAAATATTTAATCAATAATTGTCAATTATACTGTTTTAATTTTAAAATGAAATAAAAATTTTTTGTTTTTCTGTTCAGAAACAAATATCAAACTTGTATCTTTTAGTCTTTTCAATAGAAAATTAATTAGTTAAAAAAAATGAATGATGTTTAATGTTAAAAATTAAATAAAACATCGCAGTCGTTTTTATTAAAGACTTTTTATTTCAATCTTTTATAAAAGCTAAAAGTTGAGCTTAGCTTTTAGTTTTTAATTTTTATAAAAACAAAATTACACGGGAAAAACTTGGTACTGCCATAAAATTATAAGTTTTTCAGTTTCAAGAATTTTTTTTTAATCTTAAATTGCTATTAACTGAATTAATTTTCTTTTCCGTTACTAATACGGACCTCACTGGCAGTTAATTCCTAAATTTTTGCCAGGAACCAGAATTGAACTGGTGACACAAGGATTTTCAATCCTCTGCTCTACCACTGAGCTACCCCGGCTATTTCGTAAATAAGTCAAAATTAAATATAGCAAAACTACCTTTACTTATCATACAAAATCTTATCATCTTAATAAACTATTTTTCCATTTTTACAATAAAGAATAGATTCTTTAAAAACTTCAAAACTTTTTAAAGAATCTACTCTTTATTGTAAATAAAGAGTACCCCCAGGGGAATTCGAATCCCCGTTTTCTCCGTGAAAGGGAGATGTCCTAGGCCTCTAGACGATGGGGGCTTTTAAAAGATAGGTCAATCTATATCATTTGACACACGCCCTGTAGGACTTGAACCCACGACATCAGGTTTTGGAAACCTGCGTTCTACCAACTGAACTAAGAGCGTTTTTTACTTTAGAAAAGTTTGACTTATCAAAAATAATAGCACACAATTATTAGAAAAACCATTCATTTTTCTATGAGTTTTTATTTCTTTTTTTTTTTAAAGTATTTGTAATACTTTTAAAGTCTATTTGAATAGCGGGTAACGCGACTCGAACGCGCGACATCCTCCTTGGCAAGGAGGTGTTCTACCAACTGAACTATACCCGCATATTTTATATATTTAATGTTAAATATTAACAATTAAATACTTAATAAACAAGATCAAATTTTTGTATATTTTATCGCTTTAAATTCAAAGCACTCAAATATTATTAAAGAATGTAGTGCTTTGAATTTAAAGCGATAAAATATTTTAACTGGAAATTAATCTTTTTTTAAAGTTAAACCCTTCAATTTTAAATTTTCTTCTAAAACCAACAAGGACTGTTGTCCAATCCCTGAAATTTCTGTTAATTCTTTAGAACTCATTTCTAAAATTTGACCAACGAGTTGTATTTTTGCTTTATAGAAACAATTAAAAACACGAAACGGTAATCCTAAGTCATTGATATTTCTATTTTTCCAATCTTTTATTGTTTGTTCATTTATTTTTTCTAGATAATCTTTTTCCATTGGAGTATTAAGGAATAGAGAGTTTTTTTTAGACATTAACTCTTGAATTATGGGTTTTCGTACTGGTTCGCGTTTGTCATGAACAAAAGTTTTTAACGAATCAATTGGGCTGAAATTTGAGCGAATTGTGGCTTTAAGAAATGGCGATTCGACTCCACTAACTCGTTTATTAGAATAATCCCTTTGAAAAAGATCTATATTGTTATTAATTCGTTTAAAAACTTTTCGAAACTTTTTATTCTCATTTAGAGAATGACTAGTTAAAGTTGACTGTAAAACCTTCAAATTACCAAGACCATCAAATAATATTCGTAAATAATTTAACGTTTGTGAAACAGCAGTTTTTGGAGAAACACTACCGTTTGTCCAAACTTCTAAAATAATCACTTGATTTGCTTTTTCAATACTTTCAGCTCCATAAGATTCTATTGTATAATTTACTTTTTTTATTGGTGTAAATACAGCATCAATTGGTAAGAAATATTCATGTGAAGGTAAAACTGTTGTATGAAAACTTGATTTCTCAAATGGATTCTTTGAAAATATAAAATTTTTACCTTCATCTATTTTAAACTTCAAACTTAAAAAACCGTTCTCAGCTAATGTTGCAATATATTGATCAGGATCTACACATTGCAAGGTAGGAGGCAATCTTAGATCAGAAGCTCTTATAATGCCTGGACCACGCGCTTGCAAATACCCTAGTTGGGTCTGCTTAATTGGTTTGTTATTTTTTTTAGTCAAAATTATTTCTTTTAAATTTAACAAAATATCTAATACAGTTTCTCGAACGCCTGGTAATGTAGAATATTCATGAGAAGCGCTATTGACTTTCACTGAAGTAATAGCTAAACCTGAAATTTCAGATAATAAAGTTCTTCTTAAACTATTAGCTACTGTTAAACCTTGACCATTTTCAAATGGTCCTAAATAAAAACATCCATAATATGTTTTTGGAGATGTTGGTTCAATTCTTATTTTTTTACAAGAAAGGAAAAAATTTTGCATTTTAAAAAATAGAAAAAAAATTAGATTCATTAAAATAGTTATAATTTTTTAATGACTATTATGATACTAGTCATAATGTTTATTAAAACTTAACTTATTAATAAATAAGGCACACATTATTTTATAATAAAAAATGCCTGCTACTAGATTCGAACTAGTGACATCCCGCGTATGAAACGGATGCTCTGGCCAACTGAGCTAAGCAGGCTTATTGATTTAATTAATATTGAATATATAATAAAAAAATTTTTTTTGAAAAACAAGTTTTTTAATTAAAGATAATCAAATTTTAATCGTGTGTGTAACATTGCGGGGCGAAGCCCCCGTGCTCCAAAATCTTTGATTTTGGACGAGATCTTTCAGTCGAAGATCGAACAGGGCCGTGGGACTTTTGCATAACAACGTTCTTTTGACTTTTGCGCGGAGTCTAGACCCATTGGGTCTCGGGGGGACCCCCGGGGCTTTTGTCCCCTCGGAGCTATGTGGGGGCGAAGATCGAACGATCTTCGCCTCTAACGTTGCGCGGGGGGGAACCCCCCCGCGAAGCCCCCGTGTTCCAAAATCTTTGATTTTGGATGGGGCCTCGAGGGCCTTCGGCCCTCTAAGGCTTCGAGAAGCCTTCGGTTTCCCCCCGGGGTCTTTAGCCCTTCGACCCCGAGTTTTTTGAGGGGCGTAGCATCAACGGGCCGGGGGCCCCACAAAGCCTCGTGACCGAGGGGTCAAAGGCCCCTCGAAGCCCCGCGTTTCCGAACGACGTTTGGCAGTAAACATTTTTAAAATAATGAGTCTAGTAGGAATCGAACCTACATTAGAAACTTAGAAGGTTCCTGTCCTATCCATTAGACGATAGACTCTTTTAAAATCAAATTTCCAATATCTTTTTCTTTATATTTTATATAAATTTTTTTTCGAAAAACAGAACTTAACATCTAAAAACTGACCAGAAAAGTTTGGTTCGTTATTTCTAAAAAAAATTTATATTTTATATAAATTTTTTTTAGAAATAACTAAAAATTAATTAGAATAAACCAAAAGTTAAACTAATATCGATTGGTAAAGTTGCACCAATACCTAACCAAATAGCAACTAAAGTACCAACTAAGAATAATGTTGTTGCAATTGGACGACGATAAGGGTTTTGGAATTTATTAATGTTTTCAATAAATGGCACTGTGATTAATCCTGCTGGAACAGCTGCCATTAAAAGAACACCTAATAATTTGTTTGGAACTGTACGTAAAAGTTGGAATACTGGGTAGAAATACCATTCTGGTAAAATTTCTAAAGGAGTTGCAAACGGGTCAGCTGGTTCTCCAATAGCTGCTGGATCTAAAACAGATAAGCCAATTACACACGCAAACGTTCCAAAGATTACTACTGGGAAAATATAAAGAAGATCGTTTGGCCAAGCTGGTTCACCATAATAATTGTGACCCATACCTTTTGCTAATTTTTCTTTTAATACTGGATCTGTTAAATCTGGTTTTTTTGTTACTGACATTTTTTTATAAAGCTGTTCTATCTAATGGATATGAGAGATAGATTATTAAAGACTTTCTCTTAGTTTTAAATTTAAAATAAATTTAAAAAGAGTTGTTTTCAAAATGAAAACTTCTAAAACTTCCTGATTTTTAGAAGTATAATAAGTTTTAAAATTTTTTATTTCAATTTTATTTAAAACATTAAATTTTTTTTGCTAATAAAGATTAATCTTTTTGATTAAAATTATTGAAAAATTTTGATAAATGTCTTGTTTTTATTTTTTTTGAATTTAAAAAATAAAAACAAGACATTTATCAAAAATATTAGAAGTTCATTTCGGCTAATTGTACTTTTTCAAATTGTTTCTTCTTAAGAACTAATAAAACTTGAGCTACTAAAACCGTAGCAAAGAAAACTAATAAACCTTGAATACGAGCTGGGTTTTGTAAAACAATTTCACCATCTTTTTGTCCAAAACCACCAACATTTGGATTATTTGTTAAAGGTTGATCAGCAACAACTGTTTGGCCAACACTTACTAACAACTGAGGTCCAGGAGGAATTTTTTCCACTGTTGTCCCGTTAGGCGTTTCAATGGTAATCTGATAACCACCTTTTTTACCGGCAGGAGCGATGTCTGAAATTTTACCAGAAACTGATGCATTAAACACAGTATTGTTTGATTTTGAACCATCTGGGTAAACTTGGCCACGACCTCTATTACCTCCTAAATAAATAGGATATTTTAAATAAGATACATTTCTATTTGTAGCTGGGTCTGGCGAAAGAATAGGAATTACCATTTCACTGTAATTCTTACCAGGAACGGGACCTACAACTAAAATGTTTTTTTGCTCTGGGCTGTATGGTTGATAATATAAATTTCCAACTTTTTTCTTAATTTCTTCAGGAACACGATCCGCTGGAGCTAATTCAAAACCTTCCGGTAAAATTAAAACCATACCCACATTTAAATCTCCTAACTTCCCGTTTGCTGATACTTGCTGAACTTGTTGATCGTAAGGAATTTTTACAACAGCTTCAAAAACAGTGTCAGGTAAAACTGCTTGTGGTAATTCTAAATCAACTGGTTTTTGAGCTAAGTGACAGTTAGCACATACAATTCTACCTGTAGCTTCACGAGGATTTGCATAATTTTGTTGAGCAAATACAGGATAAGCGTTTGCTGGAGAAGCAATTAAACCGTCGTTAATAAAAACAAAAGTTAAAAGTGAAAAAAACAAAGTAAAGAAAGAAAGTTGTTTAGCTTCAAAAAAAGAAGTGAATTTTTTCATTTTGTAGTAAATTAATAATCAGAAAACTTTTTCTTCTTAAAGAAAAAAGTGCCTATTCAGTCTACTTAATTTAAAAAGAAACAAAACTTTTTAAAAGTTTTTGCTGGTTTTAATTGTAGTTCCAAAAAGATTGGCTAACGCCAAAGGAAAATTTAAAACAGCACTTTGCGCGTTGAAAAATTTCTTTGAACTAATTTTTTTTCATACCAAAGGTCCGAGCTTGAAATCTTCGATTTTTTCAGATGCGACAATAACTTTTGATAGAGGGTCTCTAGGGGTCTTTGGCCCCGAGACCCTATGGGTCTAGAAGCCCACAACGTTGTTATGCAGAGGGCAAGCTCTTTAGGCCCGCAGGGCCTCGACCCCCTGGGCTATGCCCAAACCGAGGGGCGGGGGGCTTTGCCCCCATCGGCCCCGAGAGGCGAAAAGCCTCTCTAGGCCCAAGGGGCCCCGGGACCCGAAGGGCCAAAAGCCCCTATAGGCCCCTAGAGGCTCTTAGCCTCTCGGGCTTTGCGAGGCCTGTTAGGCCTAGAGACCCAATGGGTCTAGGGGCCGGGGGGGAACCCCGAGGGCCGAAGGCCCTCGAAGCCCCGAGTTAATCGTAATGAATACTCTACTTCTTAGCGTTTTATTAACTAGTCATAGAGTTTAAATTTTTCTTCTCAAAATAAACAAATTATAAAGATAATAACACAGAATTAAAGCAAAGCGAATTATCCTTGTCGTTGTTTATGTTTAGGATTTGTACAAATAACCATCACAATTCCTTTACGACGAATTAAACGACATTTTGAACAAATTTTTTTAACTGATGAACGAACTTTCATAAAATTTTTAAAAAATTACTTATCTAATATTAAATAAACTCTTAAATCTTTAAGAGAATTTTTTATTAAAGAAAATCGAAAACATTTAACGCTATTTTTTCTAAATTATTAGTAAAAATCATATAAAAATTGTTTGCCTTCAAACATTTTATTTTTATTTGTTATTCTCTTAAACTAAAAAAAAGTCTAAATTTTCTACAGAGTTATTTTTTGATTGCTTTGTCGGAAGTATTGATGAATTTGTTAAATAAAAATCAGACAGTAATGAAAACAATTCACGATCTCCTAATTCTCTTGGAATAACACCTTCAGGCTCTGTTAATAATTGATCTGCAATATTTAGATAATATTCACAAATCATTTGTACAGTCTCGTCCGTTTCTGCAATTTCAAAAAGTGTTTTACCCTTTACTCTAGATACACGAACTTCTTCAATAAGAGGTAAAACTTCTAAAACAGGCATAGGACACGCTTCCACGTATTTATCAATTAAATCACGTTTTGCTGTTCTATTTCCGATTAAGCCAGCTAATCGCAAAGGGTGTGTGCGTGATTTTTCTCGCACAGAAGCTGCAATGCGATTTGCAGCAAAAAGAGCATCAAATCCATTATCGGTAACAATAATACAATAATCAGCATAATTCAATGGTGCAGCAAATCCACCACAAACAACATCTCCTAAAACATCAAACAAAATAATATCGTATTCGAAAAATGCATTAAGTTCTTTTAATAATTTGACAGTTTCTCCTACAACATAACCTCCGCATCCGGCACCTGCTGGGGGCCCTCCAGCTTCAACACAATCAACTCCTCCATAGCCTTGATAAATAACATCTTCTGGCCAAACATCTTCGTAGTGATAGTCTTTGGCTTGTAATGTATCGATAATAGTTGGGATTAAAAATCCTGTTAGAGTAAAGGTTGAATCATGTTTTGGATCACAACCAATTTGAAGAACTTTTTTACCACGTTTGGCAAGAGCAATTGATATATTACAACTTGTAGTTGACTTCCCAATCCCACCTTTTCCATAAACAGCTAATTTCATAAAAACGTCAAGTATTCATGCTTTCTATTTTTCTACGACCGTATTTACCTTGTATCTTGTTCAATTTTAGAACGTTTGTTTTGCGAGGCCCTGTGGGCCTCTAGGGGTCGAAGACCCCTCGGCTTCGCGGGGGGGTTCCCCCCCGCGCTGTGTTGTTTTGTGTGATTTTTATGTTTTATCTATTAATAATAACATAAAAATCACACAAAACAAACGTTTTACTTTTAACTAACTAAAAATAAATATTTACATTTAATTAAGTCTTCTGTGGTCGACCTCTCAGTCCGACAAAACATTGAGTTTAATTGCCGACTAAAAATTAAACGTTAAATACAAAACTTTGTTTTCGCCTAAGCAAAAATTTATGAACCTGCATTAACCGAGATCATGTATTTATTAATTATAACCCCATCGAACGACCTGTCATTTTTAACCAGTTTTGAGCTTCGATATAATTGGTCGGTGCTAATCGGATAGCCTCTTTCCAATAATCTGCTGCTTTTTCAAACAAAATTTGAGAAATCTCAGATTGACCATTTTCAATAGCTTGTTCTCCACGATAATGATAAATAACTGCAATATTATTCAAAGCACTTGATAAAGAAGGATTTCTTTCTAAAGCTTGATAATAATATTCTAAAGCTCGCCCATGCTCACCATTACTTGTATGAATTAAACCAATATTATATAAAATATAACTACGATCATAAGCATCTACTTCTAATCGCATAGCTTCAAAATAGTTTTGAAGCGCTTCTGCATACTCACCCTCAGCTTGTGCCGACATACCATCTCTGTAATACGTAAACGCTTGTTTTTCCCGTTGAGATGTGGGTAAAACTTTTAATAAAATATCTGCAATAACTGTAAAAGTTTTATCAATAAAGTTATCATTTCTTTGTGAACGAGGCATAAAAAAATTTTTTCAATTTTGAAAATTATTGAGTTAACTGAAATGGGTACCTTACTTGGTATAAAAGATAAAGTGTTACACCATTTTACATTCAAAACGAATGTAAGTTCTATTCTTCTCAAAAAGTTATTTTTTAATTAACTTTAAAATTGGGATAAATTATATACTTAATAACTTTTTCTAATAGATAATTGACAACACTCTTAAACATTAAAAAATTCTGAACACCTACTTTTGTGAATAATTTTATTTTAAAGCCCTTCTAAAGATACTTGTAAAAAATTTGCAAGCTCAGAAGCCTGCTTTTCAATTTCTTGAATGGTTAACGGTTCACCAATTCCTGTTAAGGGGATTTCTTTTTTTGCTTTTAACTTTAAATAAATTGTTCTTTGAGAATCTGCGAATCCGCCTTGTTTCAATTCAACACGAATTGATTCTACATCTTTTAAGGTATAATAAAGATCAATTTTTCGATTTTGACCCGGATAACCCCAACGAAAAATACGAATAAAACCTTCTTTTTTATTAAATTCGTTAAATCCTCCTCCAACATTCCAAAAAATTAGAAACCACCAATATAAACTTAATAAAAAGCCTAAACTACCATAAAAACACATCAATAATCCTTGCGGAAAAAATGAAATTTGTGAATTTGAAATTTCTGTTAAACTTAGAGGCAGAGAATTGATAGAGCTACCTAGAAGTTTTAAAAAAATATTTTTTACCTCCATTGTTGCATGTAGCGATAAATTTGAGCTCAAGTAACTTTTAATTCCCGTTAATAAAAACCCAACAGCCCCCAATAAAACAACAGTTGCCCACCAATAATTGCTAAGTCTTCTTTCTCCAATAATTAAATATCGACGAATTAAATTATTATTATTCATTATTTAAGAACGTTTTTAATTAAAAAGCTTTTTTGAAATAAATCTAAAAAAAAATAAATTTGCTTAAAACAGTTAAATCATCTTCAAAAAACAATTTTGTTGTTTAGATTAATCATAACAAACCTTTTTAAAATTTTCTTATTGATTAAATTATTCAAAATAAATAAAGGATTTGAGTTTTTTCAAAAACTGACAGATCCTTAGTAATAAGATTAATTTTTCAAATGGATATTTTTAGTAAAAAATATTTTGATTAACGTTTGTGATATTGTGAAGCTTTACGTGCTTTTTTAAGCCCATATTTTCTACGCTCTTTAATTCTTGAATCTTGAGTTAAGTAACCTTTATCTTTTAAACTTTTTCGAACTTCTGCTGAGCTAGTATCTGCTATTTGAGAAATTGCTCGTGCAACTCCTAATTTAATTGCTTCTGCTTGACCAATTAACCCACCACCTTCAACCTTCACTAAAGTATTAATTTGTTCCATTTTTAAAGAATTTTCTACTGTTTGTAAAATCTCAAATGGAGCTTTAATTGCTAAAATAGAACAAGAATTTTGATGTAAATAATCTTGCGCTAATTTGCCATTAATGATAATTTCTCCATTTCCAGAGATCAACTGAACTTGAGCAACCGCTTCTTTTCGACGCCCAATAGAACGTGCTAGAATTTTTTGATTTGTATTATTTGTTAGGTCTGTAAAAGTCATAAAAATAAAAATTATTTGCTTATTTGATTTAAGGGTCTGTTTATTCAAAACATTTATTTTAAAGTAAAATATTCAGACAACCGTAAAATCCATGAGATTTCATTTATAGAAATATCTAGGATTAATAATAATTAATAGAGTACTTTCTAAATTTGTAGAAAAAACGATTTCTTAATAAATATGTTTTAATGTAGAATATTTATTCTACATTAAAACATATTTAAATGTTTTTTACTGTTATTGTGATAATTTTTTAACCTGTTCTAATGCGTTGAAACGATCTGTAATTAAAGGTGCATCTTGACGATCCTCTGTGAAATATTCATTTGGACGAGGTGAACCAAAAACATCATACGCTAAACCTGTACTAACAAAAAGCCATCCAGCGATAAAAAGAGCTGGAATAGTAATACTATGAATAACCCAATATCTAATAGAAGTTAAAATGTCTGAAAAAGGACGTTCGATTGTTTTACCACCCATACTTGACTCCTTCGTTACTTTATTAACGATTTTTTTTAACAATTTGTTTACTTAACTAATAAAATTTATTTAATATTTAAATAATATTAACATATTTCAGATAAAAAACTAATTCCAAAAATAATTTCTTACCTTGGACTTAATCCCGAGGTCCCGAGAGGCCTTTGGCCTCTCGGGTTTCCCCCCCTGCATAACGTTGTTATGCAAGGGCACAGCCCCCTGCATAACGTTGTTATGCAAGGGCACAGCCCCCCGCATAACAACGTTATGCAGCAAAGCCCCGCGATCCTAGACCCACTGGGTATCTAGGGGCCAAAGGCCCCTCGCTTCGTCTGGCTCAACTCTTCTTTGGACTTTTGATCTGAAAAATATTGATCTAAAGGAATATTCGATTCTAAGATCAAGTCGTGATGTTGGATACTTTCAGATTTTTAATGTTTAAGGCTTCTAGGCCCATAGGGCCTCGGGGGCTGTGCGGGGAAGGGTTTTCCCCCGCACAGCCCCCGCATAACAACAGTATGTAGGGGGGACCGCGAGGGGGAAAACCCTTCCCCGCAAATTTCAAACCTATTTAAAGTTGATAGATAACAGACTATTTCCAAAAGCTTGTTTTTTGTAAATTGAAAAAAATTTGAGAGTGAAATGGTAAATAAATCAATAAGATAGGAGACATTTTTTTTGACAATTTCCAGGAAGATTTTTCAATTAAAATGCTTTCTGAAACATTAACTTTTGCTAACTTTTCGCGGAACCCTGGGGACCTTTGGCCGAGAGCTTCCCCAAGCCCTCGGCCCATTTGGCCTCGGGGGAAACCCCCCGGGGCCAAAGGCCCCTCGGAAAGCCCGAAGGCTTCTCGAGGCCCGAGAGGGCTTTGCCCGAGACCCAATGGGTCTAGGGGCCTAGAAGCCCCCAAGATTAAAGATGAAGTAATAATGGTTCCAAAAATCCAAGTCTTTTCTTTTAACTTATAAAAATATTTAGATTTTATCCACTTTTTACTTTTGTTATTATGTCTTCGGCACGTCCATCGCCATAAAAGATTAAACAGCTGGTCATCAGAATAATAAAAAATTTGTTGATTTGAAATATGTTTATAATAATAACACCAGGCATAAATTTTCGGAGTTAACGTTTTTATAAGTAATTCTTGTGTTTGTGTAGATGATACTTTAACAAGTTTTTTTAGCATAATAAAGTGTTGAAATATATTAAATGATGTAGGGGTTATGTTGAAAAGACCAGTAGGTAGTACTACCACTGAGTAGTTTGGATAAAAAATTTTCAATTCTTTAAAATTTATTTTTTTATTTTTAGGAATTGAAAAGTTTACTTTTTTTGAAAAAAACGGAGAAGAATCCAATTCAATGCTTTTGAGTAAAATTGAATTATTGTTACACCAATAATTCAACTTTTTCAAACACTTAACAATTTTTTCATAAAAACTTATTCTTTTAAAAAAACTTAAACAACGATTTTCAAGATTCACTGACAAAAAAAAAGAGTTTACTAATGAAAAATATTTTTCCATAAAAAAAACGTGAGTCCAAATTTTTTTAGAGATTAGAAAAAAGTCACTTTTTTTTATATTTTGCTGGAATTTTAGGAATGTGTATTTAAATGTTGTACTAGGTTTTGCGTTTTCAAAATCCTTTAAAAAAAAGATTTTGTTTTGAATAATTAGTGTTTTATTAAAAAATTTGTTATTTTTGTGAGTGTTAAGACTTTTTAAAACTAACCGACTTGAATTATCCTGAATTACAGACAAAAGGTTTATTTTTTTTAACAAATTAAAGATTGGTTTTTCTATTTCTCTCTCAGGTTGAACTAGTGTGTTTGTTTTTAACAAAGAGAAAAAAACAATAAAGTTGATATTTTTTTTTTCGTTTATACTTAAAAGTTTTGGAATATTCAATTTGGCTTTCAATAATAAAAGTTTTTCAAGTTTTATTAACTTTAAACTACTTGATAAATTCAAACAATCAAAACGTAAATGAACAAATTTAAGTGTTTTTTGATGAAAATTTAAAAGTAACGCGTCCTTGATTTCTAAATAACTAGGTGTCAGGTTATTAAAGTTTGTAAAATCAAAGGTGAAATCAAGAATGCTAAAAGAAGTGAAAAAGTGTTGGTTTTTTTTTATTAAAAAATGAAATTGATTATTAATAAAACTAGATGGTTGACAAAATGATTCCAAAACTGTTTTGTAACAAAAAGTATTCAATCTTATAGGCAAAGTGGAACTTGATAAGGTTTTTTTTAAATAAAACAACCAAAATCGATTAAAAAGATGTTTTAAACAATAAAATTGTAACTTCTTAATTTTTTGAACAACCACTGGTTTTTTAAAAAAATTTAAAAACAGTTCGGTTTTATTGTGTAAATAAAGTAAATTTTGTAAGTACTTTGTTGTAATTAGAAGTGTCAATAAAGGTAATACTCTAAATGAAATTTCTTTTTTAAAATTCCAAATGTCAAAAAAACTTGTCTCAAAATCGAAAAAATTTTTAGTTAAAGAATGATTTGTTGATTTGTAAAATTTTTTGTTAAATTCCAATTGATAAAAATAAATGAAATCTGTGTTTTTTTTTTTTAAAAAATAGCGAAACTTAAATGCTGTTGATTTAAAGATTTTAATTGTTTGATTTTTAAATAAATTTAATTGAATCATTTTTTGATGTTTTAATGCATCTTTCGTTTTTAATCTTAAATTTTTAGTCAATTTTTTTTTAATAACGAATTGATTTTTAAACCAGTTTTTCCCAGTAAAAGTCGTTAAAATTTGCTTAAATGAGCTCTCATTTGAGAGATTCCAGTTCGTGTTTAAAGTAAATAACGTTACTATAAAAAATAGAGTATATCTATTCAAAGACAATTTTTTGTTAAAGTTCATTGAGAGAATTTTTGAAAAATTTGTACTGAGTGTTTCAACATTTAGTTTTTTGTTATAAATGCTTAAATAAGCTAAAAGAGAGATTTTACTAATGATTTTTTTGGATTTTTTATAATCTATTGAATCAAAAAATTCAAATAAAAAAAACTCCGAATAATACTTGAAAATTGTTTGTTCTTGAAGACTCAAAATTAAGTAACTTAAATTAACTTTTTGGTCAAAAAATGAATGCATTGTTTTTTTTATGAGTTTAATCTTATAAATAAAATATCTTATGTGTCTAAAATGAATAAAAAATATAAGTCTTGAATTTTTAAAAATTGTTCCTTGTAAAAATAAAGTCGAATAAATAATTTTTTTTTGAGTTTGATTTGTTAAAAAATTCTTTGTTAAACCAAATGATTTTGACAAAAACATTTTTGCTTGAGTTTTCAAAATATATTGCTGTTTTGAAAAAATGTTAACGACATTTACAAAACTTATTAAATCTTTTTTTTTCTTCAAAATAGGGTTAAATTTGTATTTAGTTGATTTTAAATAAATATTATTTTTAATATGTTTTAAATAAAAATTGTACCTAAAATTATTTAGGTAACTCTAAACTACATAGATTTTGTAGAACTTTAGAATCTATAATTTTTAATTTGAATAGATTCTTTGTAGAAAGAAACATTAACTTTTTAAAAGTTAAAATCAGAAAAACTTTCTAAAATTTCTTAGAATTTGGCATAACGTTGTTATACATTAGACTAAAATTAATTAGTTATTTTAGAAATTTTATTTAAATTCAATATTTAAATATTTTGTTCAACTTCTCATTTAAATAGAAAAATTTTTAACTCATCTCCTTTTGTCAGGTCGCACGCCCATTTGTCAAAACTTGTTTCTACAGGATTACGATCAACTGCAATTTTTACTTTTTTGGCTTCGCGCTCTGGTGAACTAATTGTCATAGAACGTTTCAAAAAATTTCTTTTGACTTTAGTTTTTTCATTTGAACATTTCTTGTTTTGTTAGCTACGCTTTTTTAGAAAATGGTCTTCTTAAAAAATTAAGAATTTTTAAACAAACAATTGCAGCAAATGAAATTCTTAAATCAAACAAAAAGTTAGCTCTTCCTTAATTAACTGAAAAAACTGTTTTAAAAACTAGTCGGGGCTCCTTTCGATCTTTGATTGAATACACAAAAGCACGCGTGCTTCTAGGGCCTTCGGCCCTCGGGGTCCCCCCCGGGGCCAAAGACCCCTAGAGATTAAGTTCCCGCATAACGTTACTATGTTAGGCCCAACGGGCCTCTAAGGCTTTGAGAAGCCTTCGGGCCGTAGACTCCTCACAATAAAAATTCTAGTTTAGAACTTAATAAAAATTATAATAAAAAAGTTTTTTTATTTTATAAATTTATAAATAATAATAGCAAATTTGATAGAATTTTCAACTTTTTTAGATATTAAAAAAAAACAATTTAAATATTTCATAAACATAAAACATAAAATTCTGATTTTATGTTTTATGTTAATAACTAAAGCTCTAAAAAGCTAAGTTTTTTTACAAAAAATTTATAAAAACAAACATTCTTTTTACCAAACGGAACATAGAATTTCCCCACCAATACCTAAAGAACGCGCTTCACGATCTGTTAAAATTCCTTCCGGAGTTGATAAGATAACAATACCAGCTCCTCCTAAAATACGAGGGATTTCTTTATAATTTGAATAAATACGAAGACCTGGTTTACTAATTCTTTTTAAATTAGTAATACATGATTCTTTTTGTTTACCTGAATACGTTTGTTTAGAACGATATTTTAATTTTAAAACAAGAGCATTAAAAGAATTTACTTGAGAAATTTGGAAACCATGAATAAAACCTTCTTTTTCTAAAATTTGGGCAATTTTTTGATTCAGTTTTGTTAAAGGAATTAACACAGTTGATTTTTTCATTAAACAAGCATTACGAATACGTGTTAACATATCGCTAATTGTATCGTTTACCATAAAATAATTAAATTTAATATTTTTCTTTATCATTCAGTTTTTAAGAATAAGAAATTATTCTTTAAGAGATTGTTGTTTTTTTGTGAAAACGCTTAATAGAAGCATTTAGAATTGAAATCCGTCTTTGTGTTTAATAATCCTGTGATTTTTAAATTTTACGATTTAAAAGGTAGACCAAACTGTTTTAATAAAGCTAAACTTTCTTCTTGGTTTCTTGCAGTTGTTACTACAGTGATATCCATACCACGAATTTGATCAATTTTATCGTATTCGATTTCTGGGAACATTAACTGTTCTTCTAAACCTAAACTATAATTACCATGTTTATCAAAACTTTTCGAACTAATTCCTTGGAAATCACGTACTCGTGGTAATGCTAAATGAATTAATCTATCTAAAAATCCAAACATGCGGTCTCCACGAAGTGTCACTGTAACTCCTACAGGCATTTGTTCTCGAATTTTAAAACCTGCAATTGATTTTTTTGATTTTGTGATTACGCCTTTTTGCCCAGCAATAATTCCTAGCTCTTTGATAAAAGATTCTAAAACTTTAGTGTTTTGAGAAGCATCCCCAATTCCTCGATTGATAACGATTTTTTTTAACTGCGGAACTTCATGAATATTTTTATAATTAAATTGTTTAGATAACTGTGGAACAATAGTTTCTAAATACTGTTTTTTTAAACGTTGTGTCATAATTTATTTATTAACTAATTTATTTAAATCATTTGGATTAAAAATAAGTCTATAAATTTGACTATTTTAAAATCTTTCATAAATGTTTAGCAAGTTTTGTTTAAGTTATTTGCTATAAAACTTCAGGAGCAAGAGAAACAATTTTTGTGAAGTTATGATCACGTAATTCTCTGGCAATTGGTCCAAAAACACGTGTCCCTCTCGGGTTTCCTTCTTTATTAACAATGACAGCAGCATTGTCATCAAAACGAAGTAACATTCCATTTTCACGTCGTACACCTTTACTTGTACGGACAACAACAGCACGAACAACGTCTGATTTTTTTAATGGCATATTTGGTAATGCGTCTTTTACAACAGCAATAATAATATCTCCAATTTTAGCGGTTTGACGACTACCTCCTAGAACACGGATACACATTAATTTGCGTGCTCCGCTATTATCAGCTACGTTTAAATACGTTTGAGGTTTAATCATTTTTAAAAAATATATAAAAAAAATTTTATTTTCATCGGAGGAAAAATTTAAAAGGTCTAAATATTTTCTGAGAAAAGGTTCAACAAAAATTTGACCTTTTACTTGTGCGCAAAAGCACGGGGGCCAAAGGCCCCTAGACCCAACGGGTCTCGGGGAAACCCCGAGGGCCGAAGGCCCTCGAGGCCTTATGGGCCTAGACGTTTAAATTTTGAAAAAGAGAGAATTAAACTTGTGATATCTTTTTTATTTTTAAATTAGAAACGTTAATTTATCTGAAAAAAGAATATGTTTAAAGAGTCGGTTTTTTATTTAACATTAAAACAAAATATTTTTTCGAGAATATTAATTGATTTGGCTTATTGTTCAGCCTTAATAAATTTTGTTTTAATAGGCATTTTATATGCTGCCGTTCTAAGTGCTTGTTTTGCTAACAGTTCTGACAGACCTGTAATTTCGTAAATAATTTTACCAGGATTCACTACAGCCACCCAATACTCTGGATAACCTTTACCAGATCCCATACGAGTCCCAGCTGGTCGAATTGTAATTGGTTTGTCTGGAAAAATACGAATCCATAGTTTACCTGTTCGACGAACATATCTTGTTAAAACACGTCGACCGGATTCAATTTGTCTCGATGTAATCCAACAAGGTTCTAAGGCTTGAAGACCAAAATCACCATAAGCAATTTTATTTCCACGATTCGCTTTACCTCTTAAATGACCACGGTGGTGTCTACGAAATTTTGTTCTTTTAGGACTTAACATAATAGATATTAACTAAATGGATTCTCAGAAAATTTTTAAATCCAAATGAAATCCTCTAGAGTAACAAAACAGAATAACAATGAGTTTTACTCTTTATTTGAAAGAAAAAAAAAAATTTTCTGATGCATAATTTGGCCTCACAATTTCAGCCTAATTAAATGTTTGCATAACTGAATTATGCGGGGAGGGCTGGGGACTTCGAGGGGCCTCGAGACCCGTTGGGTCTAGGGGCTTTAGGCCCCTCGGAAACTCCCCCTAGGCTCAACGGTCCCAGGGCCTTGCCCCCGATATTTGAATAAAAAAGGAAAAAAATTTTTTTCTTTGTTTACAGAAAATATAAATATCTGTCTTTTTAACTAAAGCAACTTCTAAAAATTTTTCAGGCGGCACCCAGATTCGAACTGGGGGATAAAGGATTTGCAATCCTCTGCCTTACCACTTGGCTATGCCGCCGAATAGTTAAATGTTATTTTTTTGAATTAATAATTAACATTATTATCATAAAAAATAGTAAAAAACTATTTTTTATGATAACAAAAAAATTTGTCTAAAAAATTAAAATTTTTTTAGACAAATTTTTATAAACACTAACTGATTTTTGATCGAAATTTATTTCAAAGTTAGATTTAATTCTTTAACTTTTTGAAAGAATTTGTTGACATTTTGGGATTTTTCAAGTCTTTTTCTCAAAACTTTTAAATTATGTTTTTGTAATAAATATTTTTTGGGTTGAATTTGCCATTCTTGAATATTTCGACGTTTTTTCTTTCTTACTTGTAAGTTCAAAGATTGTGATAAAGTTTTCGTTGAAGAATCTTGATTTGATTTTAAAGTTGGTGCTTTCACGGATTCTAATCTGAGATAATCACCCGGCCAAACAAATCCACCAGCACGTGGTTTATATCTCCAAATTGGTCTTAACACTTGACGTTGAATTCTTCTTCTTAATTGTCGAATTCTAAGATTTTCGGATGTTTGTTTATTAGTTAAAGTTTTTTTGCGTTTTTTTGTTTTTAAAAGACTCGAGTTTAAAATATCTGTTTGAGTTGTTAATCTTGTTTTAGTTATAGGACGGAACCGTGTATTAGCATTTTCAAATCCTTTAAATGGACGACGTCTAATAATGAAACCGTTTTCTTGATTTTTATTTAAAGCACGTTTACGATGATATTTTCGAATAGGTTTGACACGTTTTCTTAAGGTAAAATCAATCATTTTTGTAAAGTTGGACTGAATAAAATTCGACTTCGGATCATCCGAACGACGGAAACGTCTTCCAATATATCGATCACGAGGCAATCTCGAACGTTTGTAAAAAACATAGATATAATGAACTGGTAACATCTGGTTTGTTAAAGGTCCAGATGGGAACCAAACCGGTGGTCGAGGGTGCTTTTTCACACGTTTTTGACGTTTTTGAATTTTGCGTGACTGATTTTTCGAGCTTGTGTTGTTTTTGTCATTTAAATGGTTTAGCCATAGATTAGATTGATTTTTATTTTTAAAATTTGGTTGAAGCATTTTTAACTGAATGTTATAAGAAAATAACGATTGATTTTTAATGGTTTTTTCGTTTTTGTAAAGAATATTTTTAACTAACATAGGTTTAGTAGTTTGTCTAGAATGTTTAAAATTAAAGAAGCGCCACGCTAACGGTGAAAATCCATCCATTCCTAAAGCAAAAAATTGATCAGGATCATAAGTTGTAAATGGAATTTGCCAATAAAGAGTCGTCGCAGCATTCATTCCTTGCAGAGGCGCTTTTGTAAATTCTAATATTCCTTTTTGACTATAAGTTTGCAATGATTTTAAATTTAAAGGAGTAGAAACATTTGTAGATGAATTGTTTAAAAAATTAAAAGAATAGCCTGCATCTTTTCTTGATAATAAGCGATTTGTTACAACAAATTGACGCAATGTTTCATCCCAACCTGCATAAAAGGGCATAGGATTGACATTTAGCATTTTTTTAGAGTTTAAATTTAACTTATTAATAGATAAGTTTTGTGTGTTGAAGATATTTTTAGAAAGTTTAGAAATAATATTTTTTTCTGTGTCTACGGTATTATTTGTTAAAGACATGTAAGAATCCAGATCTTTATTTGAATTTAATTGAGTAGAAGTCTTTAAAGATTTTGAGTTAAACTGAGTTTCTACTGTATCTTGAACTCCAAAATTTAGGGCACCTTTTTCAATTAAATTTTTTCTTAAGCGTAACGCTTGAGGAATTGCTAAAGGCTTAAAATCTTGATTTCCTATTTGAAGATTCTCCAAATCTTGTGTTCTATTCAATGAATCACGCTCTAAAATTTCTCTAATTGAAAGTTCAGAAAGTTCTTGTTGAATTTGTTTATCTTTTTCAAGTTGCCAATCAAAATCTATTGTTGCTGTAAAGTTTGGTAAGAAATTTTGCCACCACCATTTTTTAATTTCTAAGTTACTTTTAATACGTTTAAATTCTTTGTTTAAAACTCGAAGTTTTGAGATTGCGTAACGACGTCGTTTTCTTTGTTTACGCTTTGTTTGTAAGTATTGTTGTCTTTTATGTTTTTTCCAATAACGATGTTTGCTTTGACGTGTTCTTCTTTGTTTTGTTTCACGGGTTTGAAACGAACTATTTGCATCGTATTTTCTTTTAGTAATCATTTGGAAAATCTCCATTTTTTTGTCTTGACCTTCTTGTTTTTCACCATATCTTTTTAACAATTTAAATTGACGTTTTAATTTTTCTGCTAATGTATGTTTTTTAATTGGTCCTCGACCTTTAAATCTACGGTAACGACGAGAACGTGTACGCTTTCTTTTAAAGTTTCTTTCAAAAATATCAGAAAAAATTCTTGAAGAAAATTTATGTTTTAACTTCTTATTAATTGTTCCAACATCTGGATTTATTTCAGAAAAATCTTTCAATTTTTGATTTTCATAAAAACTCCAGGATTTTTGTTTTCTTTGGTTTTCAACAGAATTCAAAAGATCTTGTTTTTGACGAAGTGGCTCAGAGTTTTGAATTTGAGCTAAACTTTCTAATTCTTTAATATTCGATGTTTTTTCAATTTGTTTTTTCTGGTCTAAGACACGATAAATTTTACGACGGATTTTTTTACGGGTAGATAAGACTGTTTCTCGTTGTTTCCAATTATTTAAATTTTTATCTTTTCTTTTTACTAAAAATTTTAAAGTTGAGTTTAACGGACTGAATAAAACTGTTGCTCCGTTAGAATTCAATACTGAATTGGCTCTTTTATATATAGAATTCGAAACGAATTTAAATGGGATTAATGTTCTATTGATTAATTTATTAATTAAATTTGGATTAAAATTTTTTGGAGAAAGTTGGGAATTGTTATTCTTTATAGATTTTTGGACTGATGAAAAAGTTTTTCTTAAGTTTTGTTCTGCTTCCATTGTTTTAAAAGCACGTAATTTTATACGATTTTTCAAATGGTTTTTCAAATTTACAGAAATGTTTGTTGAGTCAGCAAGTTGATAACGAAAAATATTTAAATTAATCGTCTCTGAATTTTGTTTTGATAAATCAATTAGCATTGGTAGATTTGTAAGAATTTTAGGACGATTATTTCTTAAATTAGATTTTTCTAGTTTTTTGCCAGAAATTAACCCAGAAGTTTGATAATAAATACCTTCTTTGATTGCTTTTTGTAAAGATGTCGTCAATCCAGATAAATTTGAGTTTGACAAATTTTGATCATTTATAAACGTTATATTGACTGAATTTGACCAACTTTTCATATTCTTTAAACGATTTTTGAATAGTTTTTGTTGACGTTTTTTTTGTTTTTCCAGTTTTTCTACTCGACCTGACACATAATTTTTTAAAGCTTCTTGATTATATAACATATTTCTAGATTTTTTCATTAATGAAATCCATAAATAACTAGGATTGTTAGACAATGGGTTGAGATTTAAGGAGTTTTCATTATTGTTTAGTTGTTTAAATAGTTTTTTTCTAAAAAAATTTTTCAGTTTTTCTTTTTCTAAGGCTTTTTCGTCCAAAGTTAAAAGATAATTTTTTTCTTGATTTAAGAACTCGCTTTCGTTTGTAATCGGATTCATCCCTCTGATTTTTTGACCTTTAAATAAAAAATTAGTAAATTCTGAATAATTTTTTTCCTCTAATAATTGTTGAATATATTGTTGACGAATCGGAGTTGCTTCTTGCAAATAATTTTTTAAAATTTTTGTCGATTGATTTATAATATCTTCAGGTAAGTTTTTTGTTAATATTGAATTTGAATAAAGATCGTCATCTGCTAATAATTCTTCATGAATTGCTAAGGAGTTGTAAAGGGAAAAATTTTTGTTGAATGGTTTTTCACTATTATTAAATTCGTTGAACAATGGCTGATCAAATTTTAATATATTGTTTTCACTTAAACTAGGAGTAATTGCAAATAAATGACGAATCTTTTTAAATGTTCCAAAAAATTGTTGATTATAAGAACGGCTTACAAGACTTTTTGTTTTGCCTATATTTGTTTTCATAGCATCATAATGCTGCATATAACTGTACCATCTTAATGTATTATAATAATCAGTTAACAGAAAACGTTTTAAATGTAATAAATTCTCTTCTTTTTTAGTTATAAAATGTGCAGTGGGTTGACGACGGATAAATGAGTCCACATCAAATTTTAAAAGAAGACGATTAAAAGGGGTATAATACCAATGTTGAAGAACATCTTTATAAATTTGATAACGATAACGAGTTGCACGTTTGCTAACTAAAGAGAAAAAATGAGTTGATTTTTGAATTTTTGTTTTACTATTGTTTTGTAGATTTTGATTTAATGTTAAGATTTGGTTTTCTTGACTAGTTTTCATTTGCATGAAATTTGTATTCAATTGTTCAAAATTTAATAAATTAGAAATATTTTTTAAGAAAGAAAAATCTTTTTCAACCAAACCAGTTTGGTTTTCCTGACTATAGTTTATATCTGTAGGAGATGCGACAGCTAACATTTGTGTTTTTTTATTAACATTCAGTTTTCTTGGAATTCGAGTTCCTTTTCGACGTGCTTTTCGCATGGTTGCTGTTCGCATAGTGCGTTCCCAGCGAAGTGTTGGTTTGTAATAATAAAAGAATTTTTTCATCATAACACGATAATAAGGTGCATTATTTTCAATACTAAAATTTCTGAATACTGTTGCTCCATAAAATTTCATTTTTTTTTTGAAAGCTTGTTCTTTTTGTAAATAAAAATTAATTGGGTGAAACAAAGTTAACGGTTTATAAACATCCGTTTGTAAATTGTGAAAAGAGGCTTTTGTTTTATTATTTTTAATATTTTGAGCTGTCGTTAAAACATTGTTTTGATTTTTATTTAAAAAAGTTTTGTATCGTAAAATTTGGCGATCTTTTTTTGATAGTCTTTTTTCAGAATTATTTTTTGTAAAGTTTGTTGTTTGGTCACTTAATAAAGTTGGAAAATTTTTGAAATAGTGTGTAACATTTGATTTTTTTTGAATAGGATCCAACAGTGTTTTTTTATAAAAAATATTTAATAGTTTTTGTTGTGGTCCCTTAGAATTACTATTTTGGTCTAAATCATGAGAAATTTTTGAAAAAATTTGTTTCCAACGTTTAGAATAAATCGGTTTTGTAGACGTTTTAGTGAATAAAACTGAAGAACTCTTTTGAGAAAAGTTGCTGTTCTGTGTATCTAATAAGATTTTAGCTGTATTTGTACGTGTCTTAACTTTACGAACAAATTTTCGTAAAGCTGAATACTCTTTTAATAAGTTCTGTGTTTTAATTTTTGGATTTTTTTCTGAGTAAAAAGAAATTAGATTGTTATTTTTAAGATTTTTTAAAAACAAGACAGATTTTTCATTGTCATTACCTTTGTTTATTTTTTGGTTTTGATCACTTACTATTAAATTTTTAGATTCTCTAAATTCATGAAATTCAGGATGATAAGCTTGTTCAAATAAAATCCTAAAAAATTCTACTCGAGGTCCCATAAAAGATTCTAATCTTGGACGAGCTAGTTGTTTTTTAAACGAGCGCATCCACGGGCCTGGAAAAAATCTAAATCGTACTCTATGATTTCGTATTTTTCTTCTTAGCCAAAAACGGTCAAAACCGTAATTTAAATCTTCAATAGTAAATAAGTCATAAATACCTTGATCATATAAAGAGGCATCAAATGTACGGTATCTACGAACACGGCGTTTCCAACGCTCTCTTCGACCATGTCGTCCTCGATTTCTCCGAGTATTACGATCAGACGCTTTTGTATTTAAGAAAGCAGTTTCTAGAAAAATCTTTTGATCGATGATGCGATCTTCATGAACAAGACCTAATGGATTTGTAAGAGTGTAATCTAGACCAAAATAAGATATATTTGAAATTGCAAAAAACATTGTTAAGTATAAAAAACAAATGTTAACAAATTTTTGAGAAAAAGTGTTTGTTATTTTTAATGACGAAATAGCCCACATATAAATGTTGAATGCTGGATTTTCCCAAAACCAAGAAGTTAATTGTAACAAACTAAGACTACCTATGATTAATCCTCCTAGATAGAATAAATGAATAAAATTATACTCTAAAAATGAACCCGTTGGGAAACTTTCTAACAGTGTTGCATCTGAACCAATTGAAATATTACTTAAAAATGGATAAATTGTTGCTTGTTCTGTAAATGCTAAAAGAAAATTTAAAAGAAAAATTTTCCATTTTGACAAGTCTTCTAAAACTGTGCGTCTTTCACTATAACTATCCCACATATATTTAATTAAAAGTAAGAAACCTAGAGCGTATCTCAAAATATCTAAAGATAACCATGGAATAACAATAAATCTGAGACCAAATAAAATACTACCAATCCATAAAACATTACCAGCTAAAGTACCCAATCCAGCTAAATAACCTGCTTCGACACCTTGCATTACAAATCGTCTTAACGTAATAATATGTGCTGTAGAAGTTGGTAAACATAGAAAAATACTATTAATTAGTCCAATATTAAATTTTTCTATTCCATAAAATAATAAATTTTGATGACCGTATGAAATGGGTGTTTCTAAAAATGTAAAAGAATTATGGAAATAGCCATTTAGTACAGA